AGCTCTGTTCCTATCACGCAAGAAAGAGGCATCTTTAACTGACATGGATATCTTTCGGTCTCCATTCTCGTATTTCAATCTGAACTGCTTGGTCGGAAATTCCATATCTTTTGACATGTCACTGAGCGATCTCCCTCGTATGGAAATGCCAAAGCTTTCGAGTAGAGCAGCGTCTCACTCCAATGAATTGACCAGATTGATGGAATTGCACGATGCCGAGTTCTCCCCTTGTCCACTACTTCTGATGAACGAAAGCGATCGGACAAAGGCTTCATATCCGAGTATATAATACGAAGACCGACCGACGCCTATTGAGGTAAGATCTCAGCCGAACAAAAAAGACCACGTACTCAAGCTTTGGATCGATACCCCGCCCACCCCCCTTCTCGTGTTAACACATTCACGAATGAAATCGTCAATCTGTATACTGACTCGTTACTACTACTTGAACCTTACCTACCCGAGGTATAATACAACCAGATAGCCGCAGACCATCAATCGATCGGCTAATCCGCTCAAGCAAGAGAATAATAGGACTCCATTTTCACTACGTAATTAGACGTGCCTTATCATCCCTAAAGAAGACTCCTTCCCCTTGTCGTTGAAGACCTGGAAATTGATATCATTAGTAGTGGGCTTTCCGAGCTTGAAGCAGCAGGCATCACGAGAACTCAACTTTCAATGTTTGGCGTGGTATTTTACCCTTTTTTCACTTGTCTTTTTTCTTTATCTTCATACATCGACCATACAATTGATGATCGAAGAGATGCGACAAGAAGAAAAGATGCGGAATTCGGGCGGATTTGCCCTAAAAGCATGCGTGAAATAAATAAGAGGGCTTTTCTTGCGTTATCAGTAGTCTAATTACCCGACCCATACTCTGTCTACTTAATCTTTCCCAGCCTGGGTCCCCCTCTGGAACCCCCTGGAGGAAGGGATTTCGCCTCAAAAAGAGGTAAAAGTGAAGGCGAAATATATAACGAATTAGGTCAAAATCATCACCTCAGCGGGGATCGCTATGCCACAACAATGTCTTTGTTTAAGAAGTTCCTTGTCAAAGCCCAAGTGGGGCGTACTGCCCAAGAGCTTGCATCAGAAGATATGCTCGAGAAATCCGCTACAACGGAAAACGTCAGCTGACAGCCCGGGGCGAAAACTCGTTCAAGAAGGACCGGCTATAGCTTCCAAGTTTTTCACGTTCATAACTCAGATGCCCAAAAACCCCATTTCCAATCTATAGTTTTGGAATTTTGGTTCGTGACGTTACGGGGAAACTTGGAAGAAATCGTATGCCTGTGCTTGAGACAGAAAGTCCCGAAGTAGCTTTCTTCTGTTGAGAATGATTCTTCCAAGTCGAGTGACTGGGACCCTACCTGCCCTTTTGTTTGGATTTTGGAAAGGGCTTTGCCATATCAGATCAATAGTCTCAACCGAAAGCCCTCTTTGACCATGTCCAGGAGTGGCAAAATGAGAATCTATTATCTTCTTTCCCTTGGAGTTCGCGAAGTGAACATGCTAGCTACTTAAAGGAGCTCTTTGCAAGTGCAAGAAAGGGAGAAGAAAATTCCTTCTTCGACGGTGCTAACGCCAATAAAATAAGCTTTAATCATCTTTTTTTAGTCTTCGTGCATTACTGGATTTCCTGTTGCTGCAAGGCTTTTTGACATTTTTTCTTTGTTTAAATCATGCTATTGCCATTGCCCTTGACCCACATAAAAAGATCAGGTTTAAGTCCATTTTTTACTCGCTAGGGGTGACGAAGATTGTTTAAGAAAAACAAAAAGAAGGCAAGCTTTCTGTCGGAAATTCAAAAAGATATTATATGACATGACAGGCAATGAAATTGTTCTTCAAAGTCCATTACTGAGAGAAGTGGTGATCTCGTCTTGCTTGCTGGGAGAGAGGAAGCTTCCGGACCACCTTTTTCAGCCAGATAGCGAGCAATCACTTAGCAATGAACACTAAGTGAAAGCGGCCGAGAATAAGTACCTATCCCTTACGGGAATCGAACCCGTGTCTTCGACATGAAAAGACGATGTCCTAACCACTGAACGAAAGGGACCAAAAAGCCATTCTTCATATACTGGAATAGAAGTGGTTCGTTTTGTTTCTATACGCAATTCTTCATTTCGTTTGTGTTCTTTAAAGCTCTTTCTGATGTGAATTCGGCCTCACGTAGCTCGCCTTCCTACGGGTTCCCTTACCGACCTAGTGACACACCAACCACGCCCCTTCCCTTTCTCCGATCATAAAGCCTGATGATCTCTTTATTTGTCTTTCATCTTCCCTGAATAAAAAAAGTACCAAGACCGGAGCAAGAAAACGGATGCGCGTCTAACGCTCAACGGCTTTCGCGCTAGCTCAGGGAGTTGCTTGTTTAGTCGAGTTACTAGCGTAACTCCCTTCTTTCACAACCAATTCTCTTCCTAGCAACCTAGTAGGGCACTCACTCTCTTAAGAGAGGAGTAAGACAAAGCAATCAAAATCAAAGCGACAGGGGTTTAAAAAAGCCAATCGGCAGAACAAGCAAGATAAGCCATCAGTCAGCTGTACAATGTAAGGATCACAATCAACTTCCCAATCCGTATCCCTATGCTCGAAGCCTATGGGTCGTTATAAACCATGCCAGCTCGTTTCCCAACGACTGCCGCTAAGACACTGCAACTGAGCACTCAACTTATTTTCTGAATTCATGTTGTAAGTAAATAAGTGAGTTCAGAGTCGCCAAGCCGCAAGGAAAGAGGTCAAGTAAAGAAGAGAGAATCAATCTCTACGCTAGGATGACTAAGAGATTGAAGTTCCGATCAAAGCTTATGAAAGAAGACAGACTTGGGAGCAGGGCCCTGAGCCTTTCTCCTGGCGAGGAATAATTGAATGACTTTTCCAGGTATTCCTTGTCTTACTTGTCTTATAGGTAGATATCGTCAGGTTAAGGAGCAATACATGGAACTGCTTCGGTTGACGTCTTATCCTTATATAATATATAATAATATAATATAAGTAAATAGTTTTTCTTCAACTAGTAGCTTGAAGGTGACGACTGCTCTCTGCTCTCTCTTTCTTGAGAGATGCATTAAACCATTTCTTTCTCGATGCGACGTATATAGCTCCGTTAAGTAGCCAAGCTAAAGTCAAGTATCCGGAGGGCATTCCTTCCCAGGTTTGCTTACAAGACTAAAGCGTTAAAGGACTGATTCCAAAGCCTTTCAAAACTGAATTGAGAAAGCTTCTCTAATGAAATCATCACCTCACCGAATTCGACCGGTATTCCCCGGATTATCCCTCCTAATCATAGGGCTATGATTCTCCGACGTGATAGCAAAGGGGATCGGCTGGTTAAGTGGTACCTATCCTTATTATAGTTTTCCAAGGTTATTACCTTGGCAACGAAAGTAAGTAAGGCCACTCCCCAGTCTCAGATATGGTTGAGTTAAGGGGTTCTATAAAGGAATCCTTTAAGCGTATAGAATCAATCTCGTAGCCTAGCTAAGTAGCAGTCTCATCGCCTTTTGATGGAGGAAGAACCTTTTTCTCCTGCTTTGAAGGAGGACGCCTGGTCAAAGGTCGGTACATCACCGGTCGATTCGAGTAATGTGATTTTCTACGTATTGAAGAAGACTACCAATTATAAATAACCAAGAAGACGCCCAAATCAAAGCAAGAAAGACAAAGTAGCTAGACACAAGGACAACTTTGATCATCTCATAGATGATCTTCAAAGTTTCGCTAATATATCCAAGAGTCTCAGCCACAAGAGTGCTCTAATGAGAAAGACTTGAAATTCGGCATGATATATATTATTTACACGCCTAGCCCGTTATGGGACACTCTCAGCCGGTGGTAAGGGTCCCTAACTTGGAGCTTTACCTCAAAGTTAGTCTATCCACATTCTCAAGGTGATATTTTGAATCAATCACGTGTGGCAACTACCATTTTACCTCTGGAAAAGTTTGAATTAAAGTCAGTCTTAATAGACTTCAAACCACTCGAGCAGGATGGACACCTAAGTGGGCCACCCCTGGCTTCCTTCGTGCAGGCCCCCATTCCGAATCAAGTTTTGAGTTCTATCATTAGATGCATAATGGTGCTAAAACCATAAATTAGGTAAGGAAAAAAATGTCTCAATCTCCGGTGGTCGCCATGGGTGTCACGTCTTAAGACTATTGACTATTTTGAATCACTACTTTATAATTGCAACAGCAAGAAAAATACCTGAAATCCAGATAGCAATTTTAGCAGGATCTCTATCAGAAGGTACTGAAAAGACGGGTTTATTAGATCCACCGCATCAATGTGCCGCCCTATTCGCTTCGACAATATGATGCTTTCTACTAGACGTAGAATCCATAGGGACCGGCTTGACTTTTACTGTTGCTTTTATCATTGAAATGATATCATCAAGATTTCTACATATCTCTGAGATAGGGCTTAGGTCCAAAAGAAGAGATCCTAACAGAGGAAGGAATTTTTACCCGTTGATGCAGCACCTGGGAAGGGCTTTGCTGAGCAAGATCCTTCTTTTGAATTGATGGATGAGCCAGTTGGTACCTATGAACAACTCGTGGCGGTCTCAAATCCTGCAGCAATTCATGAAGAGGGGAGATGCTACCAGTTGCAGCAAGGGTCTGGGGAGAGAAGACTGTCCTCCTCATCATAGGGTTGCTATGATGGACTCTCAACTCCTTACTCCTCATTTTGACCGATGGGAGACCCCATATATAAAAATGAGTAAGATTATTAGGGAATTTAAGGTAGCGGTAGTATATTGGAAGAGGAACTTTTCGCTATCTGATTTGAAGTGCGAAAGCTCTTTCAAACAAAGAATAGCTGTTATAGAAGAGATAGATCTTACGTAAGCCAAAGGCTACTTCTATTTCACCAACTGCGTCTACGCATTCACCAAAAAGAACTGGCACCGGGTAGACATGAAGTAAAGTAATAGCCCCCACGAGAATTATCATTGCCTTCACCACCAACTACTCGTACTCCCATACCGGTACAGTCAAGAAGGTAAGGCAGATTCTATAGCTGCTGATTCTAGCACACCGGAAACCCTCACAGTAAGAGTGGATAGGCTTACACCGGTTTTACCATTCTCGATGCAGCGGGAACGCTCACTCGCACCAACGGATACTGTCACAGCTAATTGAAGTGCTAGTCCAGCAACTGCAGTTGTCTTTCTGTTTGCAATTGAATCACTAAAGTTGGAGGGTGCTATTGACTCAGCCGTAGATGGGATTCATACTAAGGCAAGCTCTTGAAATGAAACCCGGGAAGGAAGTTATCATTTTGAAACCTGCGAGCTCTAGAGCAAGCAAATAAGAAAGCGTCAGATAGGGCGGCAGGATAGACATAAAGCTATGGAGAGCTTAGGCAAGTGGGCTCCCTTCAACAAGTGTTAGGACGGCTAGTAAGAAAGTTCCAATCCTACACTTCGTTCGACTTGCATGTGTTAAGCAAAGAGCTCTCCTCAATAGTCAGATAGGATCGTAGGCGTACGGTGACCGGCTTCTCTCGACCTGTCTTTTCAGATGTTAATGATAGCATTGTAAGAGAATCGGTATCTGTCCCTCGAGAAAGGGTAAGATAGGCAAAAAGGCATAGAGACAACAGCGGTAATGCCGCATCTCTCGATGAGAAGGAATTCAGGAAAGAAGAGCAGGCTTTGTTGTTCCTTCCCGCGATTGGAATGCCAACCCTAGTAGAAAGTGATATTGATTCTTTGCTTTTGAGCAAATAGGATGAGACTATCATCCGAAGTATTGAATACGCTTTTATTTATTGTCGAAATACCAAAATGTTTAATCATCGAGGTTTTGCTTGGTCTTTCGCTTACCATGTATGGTGTAACGGCATCTCGTGCCAAGAAAAAAGCGGGGTTAAACCAGGCTCACAAACCAGGGCCGGGGCTTTTGCCCGCTCTCCGACTAGCTTGTGTTCTAGCAAGGGGCATAGGTTGGGTCCTCTGGGGTTCAACAATGCTATAGAAAGAAGTGAGAAGAGCAGGAGGTTCTGGACGGTTACGGTATTTGCGGGGGAGTGCGTGAGGGTCTGCAAGACAACGGACACAAGGAGGCAACTGCCAGTACTTCTTACTCTTATTCATAGAGATGACGAGTCTTATTTTCCTATTACTATGACTATAATGGAGGATATTTGGTTGCGAGAGACGATTCATTGCGCGAAAGGCGGGATTCTCTATTTCTTTTTTTCCGCAAAGACTTCGTTCCAGAGGACAAAACGAGCTATATTCCCTTTCATATTAGCCTAGCCCAGTCTAGGCCAACCATATGGCGATGCGGGAGATCTCCCAGAAATAGATACTGGATCTTAAAGAATTCACATGTTCAATGATGGAAACTTAAGGAACCGGCTAAGAGTGACTAAACGGACAAAACCTATTCATTCCATAGCCTCATCCGGTCGAGGCATTAAACAATCCATTCCACTCCTCTTTCCTTTGGTCTCCTCTAATGATCCATTGGTGGAATATATCTTTATACCGACGATTTATATGAGGATTTCTAACGATAAGGGGATTTTTCCTATGATAAGCTCAAAAGTGAATGAAGACAAGGGCAAGCACTGGTGCTACTGGCATGGGCTTCTACCCCTGTGTAGTCTCAGCCCGCCAATAAACCATTTGAATACCAGGAAAGATCAGATGCGCGGAATCGCAATTGGTTAAAGATCACTGAATTACCGCTCCGTGGGCGTGGACTATTACTATTGGGATAACTGAATACTTGTATGCCTCTATTAATGTAGTAACCATCTTTCTATAATCTTAATGTGAAAGCGGAGTAGCTTGCCGAATCTAAAGTGTCTATCTCCGCCGCCAGGCTGAACTATCTGATGGGAAGCCTAACGACTGGTTACGGTAGCGTAGCTAGGGCTATGAAAAGCAAGGCAGTCCCTAGACTGTGAGAAAGAAAGCCCTAAGACCTAACCTCTTCCTCGAAGACCTTGTATTGTCGGACCAAGCAATCAAGCTGTCTTGATTCTCCTAGTATCAAGTAGTAAGGGATCAAAACAAGGAAGGAAGAAGTAAAATGCCAGTCTCTTTGATAGGAGTAAGCTCGGAATTGAGGCCAAAAACACGGTGTTTTATAAAAACGATTGGAATTAGGAAAGGAAATATGGCATTTATCCCAACGGTCTTAGAAGCGCTCTCCTTTGTTAGCGAGAATGCCCTATGCAGATGAGGAATTGCACAATGTGCTATCGAATCCGCTGTTACTGCTCGAGAAGGAACTGTTTGAAGGACAACTAATGCAAGCTGCGAGGGAGGAATTGGGCAACCAGATTCCACTGATTAGGCAAAGCAAAAAAGAAGAAAATGCCATTGAATCAATAGTAAGTAAGAAAGCAGCTGGTTGTGGCACTTTCGGAATAGAATGCCCTCTTTGAAGGAAAAGGAAGGCAATGAAATTCTCCAAATATCCACTTCCTTAGACGCGATTGACCATTTCCAAAAAAAAGCACTAGGCGTGGTATCGAGAATAGGCTCGTCCTCTCTTTCCTGTTGATTTCGCAGCTCCTTCTGTACATCTGGGATTTCCTGTGATTCAATCGATTCCTAACAATCTAAGACGCGCATCTGAGATGAGAAGGAAGATGTTAATTTGTGATTGAGCATCCGATTCTCTTTGTGGTAGTAGGTCTTCTATTCTCTTGTTGCGCTTCTCCTAGTTTACTGTTTCGAGGTAGCGAAGAGGTAACCAAGGAGGACATGCTGGACTTCGCAAGAATGTACACCACACCAAAAGGTATCTGAGAGGGGCAGAGTATGTAATATATAAAGATGGTGTGGGACAAGTTAGAGTTTGGTATGATACAACCCCAACAGAGTAGCTCGACAGTTCGTATTTTTTTCAAGGTTCTGCAAACTTTCCAATTGCCTGAAAAGAGATTCGGAATCTTCCTGAACTTTTTGAAACTTTTTTTTGATGGTTTGGCAGCGGCCTTCAAGGATACTGGCGAGCATGCAGAAAAGAATAAGACAGGCAAGATCTCACTCTTTGTGCTGGGGGCGCTGTTGTATTCATTACTTCCGTGATGTTGACTATTCTTTCTTTAAGGAAGTCAGAATGGCTTACTATACCAGATTATTGATTTAAGCCTTCCCTCTTTTCTCGTACGAGGCAAGCTAGGCCTGGAAGAGTGAATCGTCGACCAGAAGGAAGAACAGGTTGGTTCGAGGACCCGTTGGTCAAAGGAAAGGGGAGGTACTGCTGGACCGAATAGTGAAGTTACTTGAGGGACTTCCGTTCCGGTCGGTCAGGTTTCTGTCGTTCTCGGTGCGCTCATTTCGAATTGTATTTATCTTTGACCGAGCTCAGAGAATTTTAAAAAGGGCTTCGATAACAAGTACACAGGGATTACATGACTTTGATAGGTGCCGAGAATAAGGAACCACTTGATATCAGATTAAGAAAGAGCTTCCGAGAAAGCATTCCTCCTTGCAGCTACAGCCGTATCCTATTCGTTAACTGGATCTCCTACCTCCACTTTTAGGGAAGGTTGGTTAGCTCTATCGAACGAGGGTTAGGTTCTCAAAGTTTGAACAAACAAAGGGAATTCTCAAAGACTATTCAATTCGTAGCGTCAAGCGTTGATACTGACTTCAAGGAGACATCATAGATGGAACGAAAGAAGCGAGGTTTCTATTTAATAAAAGGTAGCGTAGCGGTTCAAAATGTTGATTGGGGGAGAGATCTATGTGTCATAGGATTTATCGTCAGGCTACCTTTCATCAGTGGACGTCAACCTTTCTCTATCGTCAATCGACCGCTCTGCGGAATCTCTTCAATCTCGGGATACGATATCACATCCTCATTTAAGAGAGTTTTTTTTATCATCCCGGTGAAAAAAAGAAAGAAGGCATGCAGATTAAAAGTATTGATCTAAACAGACATGAAATGAACAGCTCTATGAGGCCAAATTCCAAGTCAAAAGTGAATTATAAGTAACGAGAAGATCAAAATTCTTGAAAAAAAAAAGTCGTAGCGCGCTTAGCACTCTCAGTGCCAGCAAGACCTTGCATGCGTGGAGCTGTAAAATGGTCAGACACTGACATCGATTCCTGGCGAATTGGTCAGGAAGAAAAAACAGGTTGAATCCGCTACGCACCTTTGGTTCGGTGGTATCCTGTATATAGGAGCAAGGCAGATTAAAGGAAGGAATTGATAAAGCGTCAGTTAGTTGACATGAAAAGCCTTCTCTTATAAAGGTGTAGTGTAGATTAGGTGAGTGTTCAGTGAGTGACTGACATTTCAACTAACGAGTGAAAGGAAGATCCATTAGAGCCAGTGGCAGAGCAAGGCGATTCGGATTCAAGTGATCCCCCAATCCTCGCTCGGTACCAAGGGCTAACGCGTTCAGTTCAAGCACTTTGCTTTGAATCACAAACAGATATTATTAAGATTCGGCATTCCCGATCTTCTATCTTTCCTGCAGGCATGGAAATCCAACTGGAATGAGACCTTCCTTCTGATTCTGAGATGCCGAGAACCTGGTCTTCTTGTTCACGCCTCAGCTGCTAAAGAAATAGATCTTCTTCCCCGAAAGCCTATAAGGAAGAATTCTTAACTAAGCCAAAAGAAAAGGCTAGACTTCTGGATTAACTTCTTTGTGAGTGAATACCGAGCCGAAAGGCCCAGCTCTGACTTATTGATTTGATGCCGAGAATCCGATCTGCAGATGAAGCAGAAGCAGGCAAAAAGCTCAAGGCCAGCGAGGAATTTGCCATACTAGATCGACTCTTAATTACCGAATTGACTCTTCACTCTGTTCATGGTTGGCTGTAAACAAATATTTCTTTATATAAGTGAGACAAATTTCAAGAAGCGAGACAGGATCGTAGGCTAGATTCAGGCTATCCGACATCGAATCATCTAGTTGTTTTGACTTCTCTTTTTTATATCGAGATTGGGTTGGTGTTCAGTATACTTAATACAAGATCGAAAAGAATGCATTGGAACTTCGACTGATTCTGCCACAGAACAAATCCCGTGCCAAGTGGCTCAATAGACTCTCTCTTTACCTTCCCCATCTGACCCACTCCTCCTTCTGCGAAATCCCCTTTATAACTAGACTCGTGCAATTTCTAATCAGTGGCTTCCTTCCTTGAGATATCGCCCATCGCCTGAGATGGAGCCTAGCTTTCTGACTGGGCAAGCAGCTCCTACCTCGTTAGACGAATTCGCTCCTAGAGGAGAGCAAAAGTGATCTATTGAGTCAACCGGGGCTCTTTATAGCTCTGCCTTTATTCGGATTCCGCTTGAAACTAGTCCCGTTTTCGCTGCTTTTCTAAGAAGTTCCGTTCCTATAAATATAAATACCCACTCTCTTTCTTCTAGTCGAGCGTCTTAAATGAAAAGCGACTGACTTCCATCTAGATTATTAATTGTTGAGATCTGAAGCAGCTGCGGCTTTCTCGTTGACGGCTTCGTTGGTTTGGTTGCTTGCTGAACTACCAGTGAAGGTCAGGAAGCGAAAGCTCACTGCTGTAGAGATCTGAAGCCCTACTGAATTCTTGAGTTTAGCATTTCAAAATCCCCTTTGTTTTGGGCTTGTTTGTCAACCAAGATGGGAATTCCATTTGATCAAAGTGCGTTTACCCCGTCCAATTGGTTGTTTTTGATCGCATTTCCGTGACTGGGACTTTCGTCCTCAGCCTCTCCTGGCGCCTTCCGTTTCTCAATCCCAATCTCCCGCCCAATTCCCCTGCGGGAACTAGCGTAGCGTGCCCATTAGCGAAGGAAAGAAAGGCAATCATCCGAGCGACTGACTTCCATTTATATATGTCATTGTTGAGATCAGGCCTACGAGAGGTATTCAACAAGCGCCACTCAACTGCGCAAACTAAGCCCTCCATATAAGTTCAAGGAAGTCAAGCTACATACTACTGGAAAGAGATGGGCTTTCTCCTTTCTCTTTCTTGCGGGCTATTGATTTCGGGTTGAGACTTTGCTTGCTTACTTTCACACTTCCTTCAGTGAGCTACTTAAGGTAAGGGGCACTCCTAGCATAGATTACCATTCTAACCTGTCCTTGCTGGTATATAGATGCGCTTAATTAGTTACCTGAATTCACTCCTCCCCGGAGAGAGGACTCTTGAATAAGTGGACTTCGACTGCGCTTAGGACAGCTTTGAGAAACGGTCAGGCGAGAAAGGGCTATCAACGGCGTGAGGAGGTAAGCCTATCAACGGCGTGAACCCGCATACTAGTTCTGTTCTAAGCCCGCTCCTGACGTGAGCGACTTAGACTGATTAGCTCCTATCGTATTCTATCTATTGGATTTGAACTGAGACCGAGCAGATAGAGAAAATCACTTTCTTGGCTTGACCTGCCCGCCCGGCCTTTCCTTATTTGTTGAACTGAGACGGAGCTGAATCTGTCCTTTGAACATGGATGTGACCTCGAGTCAATGCCCTAAAACAAGAAACAGTAATTACAAGATTCCACAGATGCTCTCCTCAGTTTATCCGAGGATGATCTAGATCGATGAAAAAAAAAGATAGCTATCTAGATGGGGATCTCCATGGATAGAGATCAAGTTGGTAGTACTCGATTGAGCCTCTTAGATGCGTCTATGCCAAAGTCAACACAATTATTGAAAAAAACCGGTTCCAGTGGCCGGCGGTTAGATCTTTCAATAGGGCCCCTCGAGTCCACTCAAGAACTACTTGACTGACTAGCGACAGGGAGATTTGAAAGACTGATGGAGGGCACACCCCCGGTCGTAACTACCGCTTGAACGGGAAATGGGGAAAGAAAGCAGGACGATCAATCCCTCGTAGGAGCTCGGAGAAAGATAGCTAGAATCTATTCTATTATAAGGGGTGAAAGGCGGGTGAACTAGTCAAGAACGAGAATCCGTAGTGCGCTTCAGAGAGTCTGAAATACCGGTGAAAGCTTCTTCAGTTAATGCAATTTCTCTATAGGCGGGTAGTTATCGGCGGCTCAGGGCCAAGTACGAAAGCAAGGTGCCAAGGAAAGACAATTCGTTTCAACCAAATGGACAACAGAACTCAAATCGATCAAAGGAATGGCGGGAGGATAAACTTCAACGATCGGCGGGGAAAGAGAAACTACAAGAAGTCTACGAAAGTAAGGTTGTTAGCAACTTCAGTAGTTCGAATATCTATCTACTAGTGAGAAGGTTAAGCTCAAAGAAAGAAAGTATTAGTGAGAAGCTCAAGGAAAGCACTTAAAGGCAGCTTCAGGATAAAAAGATTTTAGAGTGAATAGCCCGTAGCTCACTTTTGTATTCAAGCGAAAGAAATATTGATAAATCCCTCCATCCGATCCCTATCTTTTATGCCGATCTCAGCAAGCAGTACCAGAAAAAAAGGAGTAAAGGTTAGCAGACTTGGTTGCCTGCCACGGGGCCTCTTTGAAAGCAACTAAGTCAAGCTCAATTACACAAAGCTAAAGAAAAAGTTTTCAAAAGAATAAAATAAGGATTAAGTTAGTGTTCAGTGATCTCAAGATAGCTGCCTGACGAGAGGAAAGGACACCAGATACAGTCTTTTTTTGCCCCCAGCCCCCGGTTACACCAAAGCACACCACACCTGAAAAAACTGTACTATAGCTGCTTAGACCCGATTTTGTAGGTTCAAATCCTACAGAGCGTGATTCCGTTCTTGTTAGGTCTAATTACAATGAAATAACTTCACTAACTTGAACAGCAACCTGAACCTCCTGCGGATGAAAGAAAGGAGGAAGTAAAAAAAATATACCTATTACCAATGTGATTTCTCGATGAGGTGCAACAAAGGAAGATCTAGGTGAGGTTGAGTGCTTGCTTTCTTCCATCGACCGGAGCTCTTTGGATTGATCACTTGTCAAGGACAGCCCGGAATTCCCGCTGACTGTCCAGCAGCGGAGCCATAGACAGTAAGTCATATCATCGGGCAACTCCATCGACGACAAGGTCTCATGGGTCTTGGTCGGGGGCTTCGACGACCCATAGAGAACGGGGTGGCTCTCAAACTGAAACACATGTGGTAGGGTCTCTCTTTGTGTGCATACCAACCCGAGTTGGATCAATGAGGATGGTGTGATCTGACCTCTCAATCGTGGGTTTCCCCATCCGAGGACTCCCTCGCCTTTGTCTTTCCTTTCGGCAGAGAAGAAGACGGAAAAACAGAAGGGGATATTGGTTTTAGAAACTCAAAGGAGGACGGGCATGACAGAGTTTGGCAAGAATAAAACCTTCCTTTTCGAAGACTACGTCCACCTTCATTACCTAAAATGAAGAAAAATCACCCATGCTACGAGTCTGCGGTCAAGCGCAATCTGAGATCCCTCTTCGATAGACATGAACCAGGTGCGTTAGCCTTTCTGTTTTGTCAGCTGATCCTACGAGCTTTCATAGAAAGCCTATATATTATAGCGCGTACAAGGACAAGTGGTGGGAAATCTTCTCTGCGCTCTTTGACCTACCATAGATCCTTAGTGGTGGACCGATCGACCCTTCCATTCAAGCCCTATCGTCAAAGCCTTATCTCTAAAAGGGCTCTTTTGGTGCAATGAGAGAGGTACTTTCACATCAGTGGGTTCCAAACCTCAAGCAGTAGGGCGACAATCCTGAGCTTCGTCAATAGGCGTCCAATCCTGGGAAAAAAGGTTCGGTGAGGTTGATGGGGGCGGTGCCGCGGAATGCGTCGCGCTTGATGATGCAGTACACTGAGCGCCACCCCCGGTTGTGCATGCGGTACTCCGTCACCGAGCCGTAGATCCACCCGATCCCGCCCTCGTACCATTCCCTTCTGCTGCTATAGCCTCCATGGAGAAGGTTGGCAGAACACAATTCCTGCTGCTAGAAAGAAAGAAAATAGATTCAGTGAACCGATCTCCTATTTATAAGGTATAAAGTGTTGGACTTACGACTCTTGAACTTGAAGGTGGGATTGTACCGGTCGACTTAACGATGGGAGGATAAATCCTTTGAAGGGCGCCTATTTACTAACCTATTTTATTGGGCTTGCTTGGCTTTCTCTTAGCTTCCCTTCACTTGTCCCATATACTTAGAGCAAGAGGAATCGGGTTCGGGTGAGGGAAGAGTTCGTCGCTTCAACACTTGCCGAAGAGAAGGTATTCATTAAAGCAGTAATCATCAAATGCAACCTGTGAGGAAGAAGATCAATCTGCAGGCTTTCAGCGCCTCGAAGACTCAATAGCAATTCCATCTCGTCTTTCCGGATCAATAGCCCCAATCCCCATCTTTTCAAAACATGTCTTTTACGGGTAGGTCGAAACATCTCCATCCTTTTCGTTCGGTGTCATATCCTACGAATATGCGCCGAAGAACCTTCGTCCTCTTTGTTCCTTCGACATGAAGTACCCCGAAGCATTGAAATAGCACAGTAAGCGGACCACCTACTGGGAAATCCTTATACCACTATCAAGCCATGCCGGGCAATGAGGCTGATGCTACTACCGATACAGAGAAAGACAAGGACTTTCTTTCTATCGATGTGAAATCCATTCTATTTATCTGATGCGCATGTCGTCCGATCAGTCTACTCTGCTTTAGTATGCGCTAGGGAAAAAAGCTACGCTCCTTGAAGTTGTGCCCGACCCCCAAAGCATTGAAAAAGATAAGGGGGAACTTACCGTCTGAGAAGTCTTACTGCAGGAGTTTATACCTCTATTGGCAATCCCCCTTAAGCAGTGGTGTCCGGTCACCTTCAAATTCTATTGATTCCGTTCAGCGAAAGGGAAGTTGTCCTTCTTGAACGAGTTTTATACCCCCAGGGCCAGGTCAATCTGCATGAGTTTTGCTGTTCATACATGAGCCATAGAAGCAAGCTGCCTGCGGGTGAATAAGCAGTTTTCAAGAGCTCCAAAGTGTTTGTTTTTGCGGGTGGAGAAAGATTTTTATTACCAGGGGAAGGGAGTTGGTTTATAACCAGACTCTGAAGTTTTCTACTAGGTAGAGTATTTCACTAAAATAAGCGTTCATAGAGGGCGTGATAGTCCAATTCTACATAGTTCTGTGATCCGCCGAACGAAGCCAACGAACCGGACCGGGAGAGAGAAAGAATTCTTTTTTCAAGGCTGCGGCTGGGCCCGAGCTCGGTTTGGAAGGAAGCCTCTTTAGATGAGAAGGAGGATGCTACCAAGGCGGAGAAGGAAGAAGGGGACAGGTTAGCAGCTTCAGGATAACCCGAGCAGTGAAACAGAAGTAGGGTTCAGGCCAATCGATCCTATTTCGATTATACGGCTGGGAAAAAAACCAAAAAAGGGCATTTGAGAAATATAAATTCTGGTATTCCATATAGAAAACGAAGAAATTGGAATTCTTACCCTGATAATTGGCTTTTTCAAAAATGGATATTTGAGAACTTGAAATGAAAAAATAGGCTTTGATCGGTCAACGAAATGCTCTGCTTTCAAGCCCGATAGGTCATTCTCTTTCGTTTTAAAAGCTGTTCAGGCATCCGAACAGGAGTTTAGTCAACTAAGTAAAGTATACCTTATCACTGCACGCTTTCGATGTCGCTTTCCTTCCACTATCTTCAGTGATGTGCAGCCTTATCCTTCTCTTGGGAGAGCAGCTTCACTTCTTGCTGCCTATGACCTTTGAACTGCTGGCGTCTGAGGTCGGAACTCTTTCTATTTCTTCTTCCCTGGCCTAACAATAATAAATAAAGGCTATGGCATGAAATTCGAGTAGGAGCAGCTTCGAACCTTGCCTCCTTCTTTGGCTTTCTTTGCCTTCAACTTCAAGCGGACATCAAAAAAGACGAATCTCATCAGGTTAAAAAGGAGTACGCACGGGTGAGTCAAAAGGTTTGAATTTACAAGTCATGAAAGGAATCATAGGAGCTGGGACAACAGAGTTCCCTAGTTGAGGCATGTAGAGAACTGTCAATTAGTCCACATATCAAGTGAAGTGCGGATTGGTTGGAATGGAATCAAAAAGTGGTTGGATTGACTGTATGAAAACTCCATCTCAGGTGGCTTTCGATGCTGCGTTTAGGTGACACCCTGGGGTAGCAATTGCCCGGACTATGTAGTCATCTGTCGACTCCCCGGGAGAGAAAGTGAGACAGGGAATTTGATAAGACAGGCTTGGCGTCCTTCCTTTAGTAGCGCGTACTTGCTTTAGCGCTGAATTCTATCACTTGAATCCGATTCTTTCAGCAGGCCGAATCCAATTTTTACTGTTGATGGCCGTAAACCCCCATCGTGTCAAGCTTCAGGAACTTTAATTGAAAGGGTTTAGGCTCCATCAAATATATACGCAACCTCTGAGATAGAAGGAAGATCCATGTCACACAAAAGCTTAGAGATACTCGTGAATGCAAGCTTCCTACGTGGGATGGGTAACCCTGCAACGATTGCTGGCAAAGAAAAATATCTCCATCATTCTCTGGAAAACTCTTATTCATTGAGGGCCTGAAATCTTTCCTTTGAGAATGAGAAAGTCTCCAGGCGTGGAATCGTAGACCAAGGAAAAAAGTCAACGATGGGTTGAAGAACTTAGTTTCTTCACTCTGTCTGGGGCTAATCGCGAAGGACCGTGCTAGCCGACCCAAAGGCGGATTCTGCTTCTGCTTGAGCTACCTGAGTTGACGGCAGAAGAAGCAATCGGGAGGGAAGAGTCCAAGCTATTCATAAACGCTGACGCTTTGAGCAAGAGAAGATTCCTTTCCACCCAGTCATTGTGATTGAACTGTGAAAAAGAAAGTACGAAAGATCGGGCAATCTCCTATATCAAGGCTTGGAACGATCCCTATAGCCACTGCTTGCCTAACAACTGCTAACCTTTGAAATTCAATTGTTCTGCTCTACGCTGGCACAAGGGCGTGCGGAGGACTTGACCCATGCTACTTCCTTCGTAGAGTGTCCCTCCCCCGCTCCTATGTTCGATAGGCCGGGTGGCCCCTATACCGGTACAGTGGCTTGAGCTAATTCTTCCATTGACGTTAAGCTACGTCATCTTCAATGCCATCGGTTCTTCGGAGATTAACTCCTCCCGTGCCTTGGGACTTGGATCCTTCAACCTCGGATCTTGTACTTTTTCTCTTTTTCAACTATTCCCGGGGCGGGTTCTGTTTTGCTCGATCGTTGTTGTCCCTTGATCAATTGGGGGTGGGGGAGTTGCTTAGAAAAGAAAGCGCCTTAAAAGATAATGGTTAACTATGACCATGCACCTTGAAGACTAAAAATGAGATAGATCAAAAAGGGCTCACCCATAAACTCGGCACTCTCTTCTTTACAAGGATAGCTTACTTAAAGTGAAAGAGATGGAATTCAAAATGGAACAGATGACCGACCTACAATAAGACGAAAATCTAATTCCTAATTCCATTCTCTAAGACGAACTAAAGGAATGTCTCTAAGCAGCCAAGGCCAAGAGCAAGCAGGAGTAGTCCTATCTGCCGTCAAGGATTCGATAAAGAGAATATGAGTGGGCAGGAGATCAATAGACACAGAAAGAGAAGAGCAAAAGGAGCAGAAGGCACTCAGTTGTTTATGTGAAATCAAGGAGCAGCAGGTTACACTTTTACACTTTCCCTTTCTCGGATTTCCTAAGATCTCTCTTTTTAGCGCTAGCGGTCTAAATGCATATGCGTAGGAAGTGTTACCGGTCTGGACAAGCTGCTGTTCAAGCCCTCTCCCCGTGCTAGCGCACTTATACAAATACTCTTCTTATAACTAGATAGCTTAGTCCGTTTGCAGGCGCTTCTAGTTATAAAAAGAGGGCTTCAAAACGACTTTCTTATGCATACTTTCTTTGAAGCTCTTTATACAATTGGGGGCTTTGCCTCCTCCTGCCGGGTTACCTTACCTGGGGATAGAGTCCCCCATTTGACGAAGTAAATCGACGTATAGGCCATTTTTTCAAGCTTCTATGGCACGGAAAATGACCCCCTTCTCATTCAGAATTCGTATTCCCCCTCTCGATCCTCAACTCGCCTTTCTCTTTACATACATTCACTTCCTCCTATAGGCGCAGGTAGTTCGTTCTTCCCTGGTGTGGTAGTTCGATAAGCTGAGCTTGAACCATTTCGTCTCATATGCTGTCTACTCTTATCTTAGTGCGCTAAGCTTTTTCTCGCAGCGGTGAGGTGACCAACAAAGCATTATTGAAAGAAGAAAACAATCGTCAGGTAGAGTAGCTCTATAGTTAGTGGACTTCCCCTCAGCCTCTCCACTCATACAGAGAGAAGGGAAAGAGACTGATGCTACTACCAATACCAGGTACCGGGTGACTCATATCGAGTGATAAAATCCTACCTTGCTGTCGTATCGAAGCGATCGGGGAAAGGGCTTACCCGGACCGAGCAAGTGCTTTTGCTTTCACAGTATTCCTGCTGAAAAGCATTTGCGCGCCTTTCCTTTACTACGATGGATGACCCACTACTGGAAACTATGCTATTACTGGGTGGGGCCCCTGTCCCTGTTATTGGTGCCATAGGTACTGAGATAAGACACCAATTCGAGGGAGGTGCTCTTGCTCTTCCTGGCTTGAAGAAAGTCCTTCTTTTCCGGCTAGGAAGCGGATGAGGAATCAAACTCCTGTTGCTGTTACGGCTAGTGCGAGTTGCTCGTAGTCCCTTACTTTTACTATTATCTCTTTATAAAAGATAAAAAAATAGTAAAAATAAATAAGAAAGAGAAAAGCTAAGATTCAGGAAAGTTATCTAGTATATAACCCCGCGCCCAAAGGAGCGAAAGCCCCACCGGGTTTAGTACAAAGTGACTCGAGTGAAAACCTAAGGAGTTGAGGTTACCCCCGGAGGAACTCACCTTTGATGGGGAGGTTGAAATGCTAGAGCTTACCATCAATTCGTAATTGGGTTCAGTTATGGCTTGAGCAGCTTCAATGGTACCACACGGTAGCTTTAAAACCAGACGTGCAGTTCCAAGAACTCTTCGAGGGGCCTGTTGTTGAGACCTCCTGGAAACGCCGTAATCAAAACCTATTTATATAAGTACGGCCCACTATGGAAGTGTTTAGACATAGTGACCTCAAGAGGGCTCTTCTATCGTTCTATCGTTCACCAATACTGGATGATAGTCCAGTAGCCTTTCCAGCTGGATCTTTTTGGATTGGGGTTGTGTCGGTCGGTCGCGGTTTCGCCAAACTATCCTTACTTGGGACGCTCTACCTTTTTTTTTCATCTTTGCCAGTTGAGTATAGTAGATTTGATCTGCAATAATGATCTTCAACCCTCGTCCGTATATACTCGATAGAGCGTTTGTCATTCTAATTCCAAGTGGGAAAAATTCCTTTGCTGGTTGAATTCAGGATTTATGTGCGCAAACCAGCTCCAGAATAAGACCTATCCTAGAATCTCGGTTCGTTTGGTTCTAGGCCCGTAACAATAGTAGCTATGGGCTATAGGTTTGGCAGGTATGTTTGGTTCTGTGTTAGGTCGGTCAGTCGGTTCTTCGTCGGTCGCTTCGCAGATTTGCTAATGAGCCCCGGCCCCTGCTACCATCCGTACGCTCTTCTTTTTCACTTACTATATAAGGATAAGGTCGCTTCTCCTGAATCTATTGAATCTCCTTTCTTCCCTGGGCAGATGCTCCACTGATTGATTTTACGTTATCCGACATGTGGAGTTTGGTAGGTTTCTCTAATCTTCCCTTTCAAAGTTCTATTCCTTTGGGGAGTTTCATTCTTTCTCTTAAGAGAAAGATGGTTTCAAGGCCAGGGAATAGCTTCCGTAATTGGGGGGATGGAGGAATGGGGCAGGCCAATCAAATCGACCATGGATAGGGATCGGTCCAGTGACTAAGGGTTGAGCAGTATCCGTTGATCAACTCAAGTCTCCGGGAGGGAAGCCTTTTATTAGTAGTAGTAGGGGAGGAAGGCACTACTGATTAATGGTGGGATTCAATCAGATGTTATCCCGTAAGGAATTATCTATCCATCTAGTGGTTTGGACCGGGGTATTAATTAAAGGTTTCGAAGGGTCCTTGGACACTCTCCCAATAAGGAGAGGAAAAGGCAGTGTTCATTGATAAATAAACCACCTCTTCAATACAATAAAATCCATTTCTTTTCTCTCTCCCGTTATTCCTTCTTTTCTTTCTTGATAGCACAGGAAAGAGACAGAAGACTAAGCAGACTTTTCTGTGCACAGCAGACTTTTCTCTGCATCTACTGCACTTCTACTTGATTTATTCACTTTCGGAGATCGCTACGCCCCTTTGCTGCTTTTGGCATTCCACTTGGGATGAAAAGCATGGGCCTTCCTCTTGTAAACTCTTCTCTTCAATTTCCTTTCTTTATTTGTTTAGTTTTGTTACCGCCCCGTGGGTCCCTCCAACCCGACAATCTACGACTCTACGACCCTTGGGCTACTTTCCTATTGATTTAGGAACTATTGACATATTAGATCGGCATTGTCAAATGATTTAGCGCTTAGCTACTCTATATAAATAAGTAGCTTCAACCTGCTCTTACAAGACGAATCTCTTTCTCTTTCTATACTATATTTAGTACGCTATTCAAAGCATCGAGAAAGATGATGCACGAGCTACTCTTTCTCTTATATAAGCTATTTGAAGTTCGCTTGTGCTGCTTCCTGAGTTAAAGAAAAATATTTGACCCTCGGCATCAAATCAAACAGACGATTTGATGTAAGCAGACGATTCTATGCTGTCCGCTTCGCCCCTTTTCAAAATTCCCTTCAAGTATGGAGCCAATCCCCCCAAGGCAAGGGTGAGGCGTGAACCTTCTGTCTGATTCAACAAGTTCGGATGGTAGGGTTGGGTCAGGCTTGGACGAATGCAGCTTCGGATGTGAACTCCGTACTAGCCACTAATAGTCGAGAGCCCCGATCGCCCCAATCCCTGAAGGTCAGATCGAAGCCATGAGTAATTACTTTCTTGATAGTACCCCTTTCCACTCACGGGATAGATAGAGGCAGGAAGCCTACCGTTTCATACTTCTATTATATAGGCAGTTAACCAACCCCTTCTACGAAGAACCTATTGGCAAGGTTGATGGGTAAGTTGCTATAAAGTATTCACCATCGATCATTCCAGCTCGCCATATCGAGGGCCGGATAAGGCAGGCTATTGGAGAAAGATCCTCTCGCTACTTTTATCTTTCACTTCACTTTTCTATCCGGAAATGAGGAGTATCTTAGCGGAAGCCGTTACGTCAGCTTAACTAAGAGGCCTGATCCGTGCTAGCAGATTAGTCTCAGACCTACTCTACTCTATAAATCAAATCTATCCGGCTGCAACCCTTTCGAATAATATAATAAGTTCATTCGTTAGGCTTGTGAGCAATCTCAGTCAGCGTCTGCAAGCATGCAAACTGACTCCATTTTTTGGCATAGTAGGTAATGCGTAGTCTTTTAGTGAGTCCAGCACATTCGGTATTTGGCTCGCCTACGCCGATCTTCATCAACAAGCTAAGTATTCAATCATTAGCAGTCGTTACGCCGAAAATAGTCAAAACGCTATGCCTCAGCTTGTTTACCCAACCAGACCTAGGACCTGCAATGCCTGTAAAAGAAAGAAGTACAGGCTTGCTTGCCAGTCATAAATAAATGCTATTCGGGGAATCTTTCCAGCGTACTCTCGTTGGTGCACACTCTGGACTTGTCGATCGTTATTCTTCTATATTCTAAGTGATTGATTGAATTGCTAGTCTGTCAGTGAGAGAAGTGATCGAGAAAGTCCCAGGTAAACATGCACTGTCTCTAAGCTCGATTGACTCGCCTAGTTTTACTCGGAGATGGAGACCAGTTACCGAGCCAGTCAGATGCTTGCCTTGTCTAACTCCCCAGTTTCACAAGCAAGCCAGACAGATCGCCTTCTTCAAAGATTTTAGAGCTAGCACTGCCAACAAAACAAGTGCCTAGACAGAGCTTCTAACCACTTGGACCCGATGATACACCGGCTGGCTACGAAGCGAGGATTTGTTCTTAGTTTCCTGGTATTACCTTCCTTGGATTGAAACTTCCTTCCTGAACGCGTGGTATACTACCGGCAACAAGGCTACAGTAGCTTCAGAAGCAGCAACGGTTTCAAACAAGGATTGACTTTTAGGCTGACTGGATGGGATCGGCCCTAGTACCGAGAACAACGAAAGGGGGAACTACACCGTCCGCCCACTAATCCCCTCCCTCATCCTGAACTTCCTTTCCTGAGTCATCGTTTGCTAGTACCAGAGTTGGATGCTGACTTCGCTTTCTTACCTTCGTCCCCTTCACAACTATTTGATGAAGAAAGCAGAAAGAAGAAACCAAGCATGAACTCTCTCCTCGGGAATAAACTATACCCTGACCGATCGACAGGAGCGAGGATAAATCCTTCATGCCATTGACGACTTTACTAAGTGAGGGAAAACGGAGATTGTTGACGATTAAACCTCCCCAGCAGCTTTGTCCTTCTATCCTGCAGTAAGAGTGGAAGACAAGTCGAGTCTATTCTGCCCTATCGTTCTATGTAGTATGAAAAGAAGTCCCTGCAGGCTCCAACCCAGTCCTAACATTCAACAATAATTGTGTCCGACGTCTAATAGAAGGGGCACCCCTTTCATTCCTGCTTGGCGCTCTAACATTACCAACACTGACCACTGAATAAGGAAGACCTACCACCCACACAGCAAACCAACGCTCCCCTTTTAGTTCGGAAAGAAGAAGGGTTGCGCCCGGGTGAAAGACTATGCCTTCAAGGGGGCCAAAAGGACCAGAAAAAGGAGCGGGAAGGCATGGTCACAAGACCCCGCTTTGAGCCATCGAAGACCAGATGATGGGTTACGAAGATATACAAGGAAAGAGACGCTCTGGAATACCAGTCAGTTAATCAGGGGTTACGCCCAGAAAAGGCGGCCCTTTCATTTCTGAATGAAGCCTTACAGACGAACTATAGAAGGAGACAAGCTTCAGCCTTTCCAGAGTGAGCACCATACATTACTGTAGCACACACAGGTCCCCAAAGATAAAGGCTTTCGTCCTTCCTGAATATTATGGGAACTTTCTTCTATTACTATTAATTTAATTGTTTTCGAAATGCCGATTTTCCTGTCTGCGCTAAGGCGATAAGGAAAAAGAGAGGGGCCCTTAGTATGTGACAAAAAAGGCAAAGCTGCAGGAGAGACCTCGCTTTCTTATGGATGCTCCACGAAGATCCAAAGCAAAGGAAGAGCGAGCTCTGATTCCCAGTTCGTTAATCAATAGAAGATACCCACGGGTTACTTCCTTTCTACACAGGAACGAGTTGACCAGACCATTCAACATCCGAAGGACTCTACGACCGATGCCTGATTCATTGCTCGCTCACGACCCCTTAAAGTTTGCACTCCCTCTCTTTCCTCCTTGTGCTATTCGCGCTATCATACTCCTCATACCATATAGCGATGACTCGGGTCGACCTATTGAGTTGAGATACGGAATTTTCCCTACTAAGCTGCTCATTTCACACAAACCCTGTCGTAGAAGCAAGGGAATCCGTATTCATTGCCTGAGGTGAACGGACGCTTAAGGAAGGGCTACTTCTTTATGAACATAATTACCTAGTCCAATCACATGTATAGTTGTCGTAGGAATCTTTCTTCTAAGGAGAAATGATTATGAACTGCCAAGGTCCTCCTTCCCCGGCACAAAAACTGTTCAGGAAGTGAATGAAGCAGAAATAGAAACATTAGTCTTGGAGTTAGCCTCAGACTAAGAAGCTGCTAGGTTCATCCCTTCACCCTAAAAGAAAGGGGAAGAATTCGTATCCTTAGTCAAACTCGAACGGAAATACCTGTCGCCGAGGAAGAAGAGACTTTCTAGAGGAATAGGAATAAGAGCTGATGAAATTCATGCTTGTGCGGAAACTTACCCTCACCTATTGTACGCCCAGATGGAAAGTCATGCTCAACCTCTGGCGGCCACTTTCCTTAAGGGGGATACAACACTCAGTCGACACCTTTAGAGTGTGGGGAGCTTTTGACGGATACGGATAAGGGCACTCTACCCCTGGAGTGCTTGGCTACCCCGTTAAGATTGAACTTCCACCAAATCCTTATTGTGTGTTCAACCACAGGTTTGGAACCCAATCGTCTGATCCTCTGGAGGTAGAAACTGAGCTGGCTGAAGCTGAACCAGAGCCTACTGAGGAGGGAAAGTCAAACCCTTCGCACGCCCTATGACGCCTAGCAGCTAGTTTCAGGAAACAACTGGCCCGCCATCCAATACCTATTCTGCCCTCGAAAGACCTATTCAATACCTATGAGAAGCCCTATACATACCATAACATAGGATAGCATCTAAAAGTAATAAGACTAGGTAATCTTCCTCAGAACATCCATCACCGGCTTTAGGGCCCTTTGAGCCACATAGTTCCCAATGGCACCGCCTCTTACCCCCGCCCTCGATCACTTGGGCCAACCTCCCATAATCCTCTTGAAAGGGCTCAAAGATGGATTGCTGGATCTCATCCTCAAAGTAGAAATCTTGGAGGTTTCCCATAAAGGAAACGCCCAAGGCGCAACTATAGAATGGATCCCATCTATCAGACCAGTCAAACAGGGGTGAAAGATCAGTACCTTTCCCAAGACAAGACCACCTAAATGGTGAATCCTGAAAAGGGTAAATGACCCTTGACCGCCATAGGAAAAGGGGAGCCCTTAAGGGAGTCCCATAATCTACTCCAACAAAAGTCACGGCATGGAAGATGGAACAAAAATTCACTCGCTTTCGAGAACTAAGATTTACAGCTTATTCTCCGTTCGGCGAATGTTCTTCCAGGGAATTCAACTCTTCTTTCATAGATTGGCGATTGTGAAAAAGAGACATTGAGTTGATATATCCTTCCTAACATTCTTCTATGGCTATTTCCGATCGGATCTTGCCAAGAATACGCTCTTGTTTCAATGTCATTATCTTCCCTTCCTCCAAGACAAAGGAGTAGCGGGGAAACTGACTAACTAGAGTCTATAGCTCCTCTAGGGCCCAATAGCTGCGCTTACAAGAGATTCAATGGCATCGCTTCTTCCTCTAAGCATGCTACCAGTCCACGCTACGGATACTGACTGACGAGAACGTCGAATCATCATCCACTCCTGGCTGAGTCAACAAGACTTGTGACAACAGAAGGAAGAGCCTATCTTTTCTCTATCCTGGAGCCACATTGACTCATTGATAGCACTGGGATGAAAGACCAGCTTCTTCAACAAGAGCGGAGTCGCTCACTGCGCACTTCTCCACCTAATCCACTGCTGATCGAGTCGAGCTAAGCGCAGGGCTTATTCCTTAGCCCAAGCACTAAGCGAAACCTTCAACAGCGGAGAACAGAGCTGCAGCAAGACCCTCAGATTGAATAATATAGGATTCAGTATCAGAAGGCTTGAGTACGAAAGTGGGCTCTTCCTTTATTACGCTATTCTTCCCAAGGGAAAGAGAGAAGACCAAGAAGACCTAGCGAAAGCTTGAAAGCGGGGCTGTGAAACTAAATCTCCATCATCAAAGACAGGGGCAAGAAGGATGTGATCGATCCCCACCCAGGTAACAGCCCGAAAGTCACTGAACTCGCTTGCAGGAAGAGATAATCGAATCTAAGACTGACTACTAACTACTAAGAGTTGGGATAGGTCACCCCTCTACACCATTCCTATCTTCTAGACTAATAGTAGCTAAAGTCACTCCCAAAGGGAGTCTTCCGTAACCGAATTGTAGTACGGTACCAAAGATCTCTAACAGAGTAGGCATATGCCCAAACATTCTGACCTAAAAAGGCGTTATAAGCCCCGAACGCGCTAAATAGAAAGAAATTCTACATTCTATTCTCTCTTCCTTCACCTTGAGCTCTACTTCCTTAGACATCCTTCGGTCTGGTTGCTGGTACGGTTTTCACCCTTGGGAGCCTGTGTTCAACCAGTTCCCTGTGACGTCCAGGCATTTCATCGTAATTCCAAGCGAAAGAATCTGTCCTTAGTAAAGACACAAGTTGATCTTTTAAATGAGAAGAAAGAAAAGAACTGACATACGTAATCCTCGGCTCCTCAGGGGTGCCAAGGTTCACTTCTTCCAAGGGATCTTGGACCTCTGGCGCTACATCCTCCAGTTTCGAGGGAGCTTTATCTAACTCATGTAACTTTCTTTCTTCCGTCTCTTCTTCTTCATAGATGATCTCAGCTCCCAAGCCCTCCCTAAGCTCTTCTACCACCAGACGACTGTCCAAGGCGTGCTGCACTCTTGCTCTCTGTATGGCAGCAGGAGCCACTGCCAACTCTTCTCTCGTGAGGTTATTCATCCAAAATGGAAATAAGCGGTAGACCGATCGGCCGGCACGATGGCATGAGGTTTCAGCAGCTCTTCGGCTCTCTTCTTGAAAACAGACTCACCAACCTCGAGACTCCTGGGGCTCCCAAACCTCTTAGTTCCTCGGAACCTGATAGGTCTACAATTTGGGTCGTAGTACCTGGCGTCCACAGCATCTGACACCGTCTGAAAGGGCTTGTCATCTGCCCATACTATCTCTACGTCATCTTCTTTCCATAGCAATAGAAATGGATGTAAGGTGGACGGCACACACAGGTTTGCATGTATCCAGTCCCTCCCTAGCAGTGCCTGATAATGAGCTGAGGTGTTGACAACGAAGAATGCAGACAAAGAAGTGAAGGTCCCTACTGTTATCTCCAGTGGCTTCACTCCAACAACTCGTTTGGCTTATCCCGTAAAGGCCACCACCGAGATCTCAGTTGAAATTAGGTCGTCCAGAGCCCAAGCTCCATATCATTTTCAATGGTAGCACGTTAACTGCAGATCCATTGTCTATCAAAATCCTTGACACCGGGCTTCCCATTCCAATGAGCTTTCATGTACAAGGGCTTGATGTCTTGAGTCATCTGAAGTGATGGCTTGTCCAGCACCACCTTCTTGGGCTCCCCAGGCTTCGCTTGGATAGTAAGCTGGCAAGTCACTTCGGGTTCTTCAGCAACTTCTTCCTCACTTCTGGGGTCCGTTGGGCGAGCCTATCCCTTAGTCTTTCCGCGATATATCTTTCAGGATCTAATAAGCAGAAATTGCTGGTCTCCTTTGAAAGCGGGGTTGCCTAAGAATGCGCCTTTTCCTACTACTACTAGTAGAATGCCGGTTTTCGTCACTTTATTTGAGTTTCAGAGGTGATCTGATCTCGCCTGACGGCAGGTCGAAGAGAAGGTTGTTATCACAGTCCTACCGCCAAATACTTTTTTTAGACTGCTCTGTTAGGAAGTGCTTTCTCCCAGACATTCCCGGGTCTAAGTTCGCTAGACCAAGCTGTAAATAAGACGTATGTTGCGGTAGGCAGTTATAGACGCGTGGGGCCTTTTCCAATCTTCCTCGCCTTTGGTTACGAAACCGTTCACCGCGCTCCCGGGTCGGTCCTTTCGCCTGGCCACCACCCACAGGGGACAAGGCCTTCTTCTCCAGTCGCGGATTCTCCACTTCTTCGGATTCGGATGTAGATGTGTCTGCTGAAAGCCTAGGTTTACTATTATATATACCCCAGAGTAACGGAACAAAATTTCATCTGGAATGGGTTATTGAGGTAAAGGACTTCAACCTCGCAGGGTATGATGAAAAGCTCTCACCAGGATTGTGTTTCCAGGTCGATTGAATCAACATTTCCCTCTTTGTGATAGCTGAGAAGCGTTCTAAATACTTTTCGACAAGGAGGGCAAAAGATTGAATTGAATTGAATACCTGGGGAGAGTGAAGTACCATTCCATAGCTTGATCAGTAAGGCTCCTTGGGAATAGTCTGATCATAAGACTATCATCATGAGCCACTTCAGCACATTAGGCGGGTGGGCATAAAAGGATTTCACGTGCGTAAGGGGATCCCCCTTTTCGCTATGTAGGTTCAACTACTTTTTGATGTGGGCCCCATCATTCCTTCCAAATCTAAGGATCATTGGGTTGAGGACCTCTTCATACGAATTTTTCTATTTCCTCTTAATGTTTCGAGCCACTGTCTCTTCAAGCCTTTTTAGCTGTTCCTGGACTTTTGCTAGGTTTACCCAGTGGATTTTGAAAGAAAGGTTGTTGGCAAAAGCCTGGGTTAGGTGTGAAAGGTATTCGGTTGCCACCAGCTCTTAAGCACACCCATTGGCATTGACTGCATGGGATCGAAAGACTTCCGGTTTCGTGAACGTGTCCATAACTTTCTCATGGATCTGATTTGGATGAATACACGGGAAGCCCAGAGACCTCATTTGGCATTGTGCGGCTTCCTTAATTGCACTAGCGCACTCAGGTGAGCAACAAGCCGTTGGTTGAACCAATAGGGGCTCTGGCAGAAGATACCACCAGACACCCAATCCCAGCAGAAGACATCTTAGTAGGACGAATCGGCTGTCTTTGACGTAGGCGAAGGCCATTGCCTCTGATAAGCCGAATGTCCTTGTACGACTAATTTGTCTTGTGGCGCCCGCTAATCCAATAACGCGATCCGGGGATCTAAGTAGGGTGGCTTTGTTGCCTCTATTTTGATCTATTGTCGAAGCAAAAAGAAAGGGCAACTGTTCTCGAATCAGCAATGCCACATCTGACTCAATCAAAAAGCATTTTAAAAACCTCCCTTCCCCTTTTTGAAAAGGAAAGCCTTGAAAGCAGGAAAGGCAAGCTATTTTAACAACGGGGTTTTCTTTTTATAATATGATATGACCTTCCAAAATTCAACTGATGAAACCATTCTTCAGCCATACCAGACTAATTCCGTCTACGTCTAATGAGCCTAGCCTAACGGTTCTAGGGCGAATTCCGTCTATTGCTCCTTACCCTATAGGTTATAGAGACTCTTCCCAGTGCCAAGAACTAGGATCAGAAGGAAAGTCTCAACCCTTTGGTACGAAAGTAGGCTATGATTCCCAGAGAGAAAGCAATGGTTTCATATAAAGGCTTGGCACCTAGTTATCTTTATTTAAGTCGGCCTTACTCGGGCTAAGTTCAAGCAAAGATCAGTCCTTTAAGCTAAAAGCTTAAGTGATCAACTAGAACACCTTCCCCAATGAAACTTCTTTCCCCGGAGCAGCAACTGAAAGAGAAAAGACCGGGTATGCCTGAAAACCTGAAACGGATTCGTGAACAACAGATAAGAGATATACCCCAGATACCATTTGAACCAGAGCTGAACCATTTAATTACCCGAGAGTGATTTCACTCCAGAAGACCTCGAGTCACTGGCTGCCTTTAGAGCAGACTAAGAATCAGGTACGGAAGGAAGTGAAGGTGAAGCAGGCTTGCTTTAAGGGCTAGGCTTTCTCTCTTCTTTGGCTTGACAATATGACAGAGATGGGCCCTTGAGCCTGGGCTTTCTTCTTTAATAAAGCCTTGAGCCGGGAACTCGATTGTTGGTCGGATCTTGCTGGGTATTCCCACTTTGCTTGGATGGCGCCTTTCGCCTTTGATTAGGACTTTTCCGCATTTCATCTCAAAGAGGATCTAAGCTAACTAAGCGAAACAGTGCTTTTATCTTCCTAAACCCAAAGAGTCAGAGTAAAGCATTCCAATTTCAGGGCTTAGCTTAGGCCCCTTCCTAATCTAATGCCATGCCCAACCAATGCCGAATCCAAGACCTGGTTCACGTTTGAAAGCCAGAGCTAGTCTTCTTCCCACTGACCGCTACTAATAAGACGAACCACTACCAGTAGTCCTTCTTCCAACAGATGGGGGTTCAATAGCTGCTGATTCTGTAACAGCTTGTTCTGTCACAGCTTCTTCAACTCAACCTCCCCCAGGGAAGTAAGTAAGGTAGCAGGAATAGATCTACTAGGCCTTGAGTCGGGTTTGAACTCCTCTCCCCTCACTACTCTCTTTGGTTCTGCCTTTAAGAGGCCTGTAGAGGGAGAATTTTCACTGCAAACTCTTCTCGGTCTCTACGATTGCTTGACTTAAACAAGTGACCTCTTTTCTTTCATCTGTGAGATAATGTCTCTAATTCACTCTCGGATCTAACTCTCTTTCTTTTTCTTTCGGGCTTAGCCTAGCCCGTGGGAAGAGACTTTAGTCATTGATATCCATATTAAAAGGCGGGTATTCCCACAAAACAAAAGCGCTAGACCCCTGGTCCTTTACTTTAATCAAGAAGGCTGCTTTCCCTGCTAACCCTTCTCGCCAAGGAAAGAAGTCCAATAGCAGCTGATCTTAGCTTTGAGCACTTATTCCTTTTGTTCCCAGCTACCTCTGAGAGTGGTCACGAGCTTATTGGAATCAGAGCTTTTTCAAGCATTCCCATAGTAAGAAGGTCAACCGAAGCCAATCCATCTCTGTTAACGAATGCTCCTACTCCTAACGGTTCTATATCCAATTCCTTAAGGATAAGGAAGAAGGAAAGGGAAGGAGAGAATAGCTACTAAGAGTTATAAGAGCCATACCACAGAAAGCTAAAAGGAGCCGGGGTCTACTACTTTATATACGCTAGCACCAAAGCAAGGAAAGAAGGCAAGGTGCCCAGGTAAAGGCTAAGCTTAGTCGGATGGAGAGAGTGGCTCATCCATCTTTTCGTCTTTTAGACAAGTCTAGTAGGGAGGGAATCTTTCCTTACTTCTTCTCCTAGTGAGTTAAGCGCGTAAACAGCAACTTAAACAGCCTTTCCGTGCCGGTCGCATCTGTTCTATTCAGCCAATCCCTTGCTGCTTGCTTCATCCCGCCCTGCCTGGTCATCGGTCCTACCCTATCTTGAATCTGGAATCGAATTTGTGTCGGCATCTGTCCCACTGGCTGATGAAAGACATCCCCAGAATGCCCCCCCTTTTTTGCCTATCTCACTTGTTTACAGCTCTTATGGGTATTTTAGCGCTGCTTTCACATGATGCAATATCTAGGCCTCCTAGACCTGCTCTCTCGCCCAAGCCTCATAGCATTCATATTCCAAGCACTAAGTATTCCCTGCCGCCCTTACTTTGGAACTGCATCCATTCCGAGTGGCCGTGAGGTCATAAATAAAGTCGTGAACTGAACTTGGTGATTATGTTCACCCCATCTTTCTTCGGTGACGCTATCGGATGACAAAAGGATGCCGGACCTTCTTCTGGAAGCGGGAAGGTGAGTCACCGCATTGACTCGAATGATAACGCAATAAATTTCTCCTCACTAACTATGGTCTACCTTCGCTTCGCCCCTTCTCCTTCGATCCAAGCCACAAGGCAAAAGGCAAGCTGACTTAGAGGCTGAATGCCTACTTGATGAATAAAAGAATTTACCAAAGGCTATTAATGACGCTATCGAGTCACCCTAACGGAGAACTCTAACTGAACTTTCAAGCTTTCTTTTCATTCTGTGTACCAATAAGATGTTGATAAGTGCCACCGATTTTCTCTTTTCCAAAATAATAAGTGCTTGAGACTTCTCTAAAGAGAGTTGACTGGCAAAAAGCAGATCTTGGCTTAGGGCTTAGACTGCCTTCAAAGAAAGTGCGCTTGCTTGAAGCCTAAGACGGATAACTGAAATAGTGGAATTCCCTGATCTTACTTCACTAGTTGAATTTCCGTATTCGTTTCACCCTTTTATCACTACTCCCTTTTTCGAGGGATGAGCTCTGACTAAAGCTATCGAGAAGGGATCTAATCCAGATCTTCTATTTCCGACCCGAAAGCATCTTTCATCTACCCTACGCTATCTATTGAAGCTGACTCTTAGAAGGGCCGACATTTCACATTCTGCGGGCCCCCATCCTGAACCTTCCGTTCGTGAAAATGCCTCTCCCTCAACGCAAGTGAATCCGATCTGGGTTGTGATGTGCTAGAATCCGCAATGTCTTTCTTTCAAAGAGAGGAGCATTAATAGTTTGTAGTTTATCCCTTCTTCTAAATAACTAGAATGGACTTCCCCTCCCGAAAGAAGGTTCTGCCTGCTCTGCTATCTTGCCAGTTGCGTCAAGATTGGAATCATGCTTGATAGGCCCTGGCTTTCTGGATATGACGGACATTGGGAGATTCATACCGAAAGGGATTACCTTGATAAATGGTTGACCCCGCAGGAGACATGTCCTGGTTATAAAGAATAGCCTTCTCTCTTTTGCCTCGATTACCTCCAGGATTGAAAGAGGTTTTACGTGTTCATCCATCCCTGCTTCATCCTTACTCACCATCTTCGCCTACTGGTCGGGCAAGGATTCTGGTTGAAACAAATAAGCTTTGTGTCCTAACCAGATGCCGTGGGGCGATAAGGGGTGCTTTATCTAAACTAGGCAGGATCATTTGGCTAACTTTCCTACTCTGATAGGATCTCTGAACGGCCTCAAGTAACGAAGGAATGAATCTATTAAGTGGGAAAGAGCCCTCTTCAGTCCTCTCCCGTTGGTCGAGCGTCTTCAAACCTCTTTCATCCCTTGCAGCTAACTAATGGCAGCCCCTTTCTTTCTCCTTAATACCGTACTATTACTCTTCCACTAGAGGATTGGTTAGACCGATTGGACTGCTTTCCTTGGCTATAATAGCTAATAGGCTAGCTTCCTTGCTTGCATCCCTTTGATTGCTTAGTCTCTCCTCCTTGCTGCACTATTATGGTACATCGGTCTAATCCTCTGATCCCGTGACTTGCCTTTCACTTGTCTTTACCTTTCATCTTTCTATCCTATGCAATCATAAAATAAGAATAGAGGAAGATTCTATGAATATCCCCATCCATCCATAGTAAAGACTCTTCTCAAATACGCAGTTGCCAGATTACACTAAGCCATTTGAAGTACACACGGATGCGTCAGACTATGCCATAGGCGGTGTGCTAGTACAACAAGGTAACCCAGTTTAAGACTTTCATGAGAAAATCATGAAGAGGTCTAAGGGTCAAAAATTCCCAATTGCAAACACTCTCCTTTTACCAGCTCCAGAGTCTGTCGTGTAGGCGAGCCTACCAGGAGATTCCTCCTCAGAGAAGGAAACTAGGATCTTCGTTGAGGTGGGCCGAGGCTATTGGCAATCGCTAACTATCTTAATCAGAGCTTATTAAGACCCCTGATTAACTGCTTGATGCCTTTTTGGTTGGAAGCCTAATGTATGCAATGACGTGCACTCGCCCGGACATCGCTTATGCCGTAAGTGTGACTAGTACATTGACTAGTCACCCCGGTTTTGGGCATTGGAATGCATGGCTAAGGATAATGTTTTCTCTCGCGCATTGATCTTGATCTGGTGTATGGAAGATCAAGTCTTCTACTAAAAGGATATAGGGAAGAGATTCGTAAAAAGAATAAAAGCCCGTTCCTGTCCTCATTTTTTCTCGAGGTAAACTAGCGAGCCAGCTTCGCCCCTCTATTTAGGATAGGACCGATTTAGGAGAAGGAAGACTGCTTATTGTTGCTTTTTCCTCCTATGGTTTACATGTTCACCTTATCACTTTATCACTCGAATGAGATGACCCAGGAATTCAGCTATTTCGATTTTGCTAGTCCTGAGATATATTGAGGGATAGGTTTAGTGCTAGGGCAGCTATTACAGGATTTGGTTCTAAGGCTTTCGTACAGGGGCAGGACCTGGAACATAGGATGTAGAGAAAAGAATAGCGTTATAGAATCCTTCCGGATAAGAAAGATTCTTTGATAGAAGAAGGTAGTTTACTAGGATTCAACCAAGGGAAGAGGAGATGCCACTTCCTTTTCTTTCCTTCTTTCTTGCCTTACTTGGAGACCTCATCCCTGATCCTTCTATTGTCAGTCAAGCAATCTCTCTTTCATTTCTCTTAGCCTTCTGCTGAGGAAGTCTACCGTGTTGCAGGTTGTCGAGCTGAACATCTGAATGGCAACGGTATTTATACTTCTGTCAAAGGGAACTTCGCCCGCACCTCTCTTCCAATAGGTCTCCCTCTTTCTTTACCAACATCGTCAAAGCCTACCGTACCAGCAGACCCTTCTTCCTTCTCAATGAATGTCCGGTCATCAATCCTTTGAGACGATCCATAGATTCTTGAATCTAACCCCTGACTTTCACTCAATGACCAGGCAGGCAGGCTAAAATACAATCCAGATTTCAGTACGATCTTAGGCTAGTAAGGTTATCCCTCTCTCTCTCGATTAGGATAGAGTACTTTTTATGCAAAATTGCTTGCCTTGCGTAGGAAACTACTTGTCTTCTACCTTATTAAGCTTTGGACTTCACCCTTTAGCTAATGATTGAACTGATAGCTATGATTCGCATCTCGAAAGAGGCTACTCCTTGCCTAAGAGTTATTGTTTCCTTAATAACTGCTGCTTTCCACTAAGTTAAGAGTTGGATAATGTATGAAATACCTATGAACAGAGGAATAAATAGAATACATAGCGACCATAGTAAGAGGGTAAGGTGTAGGCCAAGTCGCCTTTTTCAATTCAATGATTTTTGAGTGAATACCCGACAACCCACGGGGTTAAAGACTCATGTTATCGTTCACGCTTCCCGGCCAGGGATTCAATACCTAAAAGCAGCTACATGTCTACTATTTATTCATATTATTAGAAATTTGAAATAAAGGACTCTCTTCATCCTGAGTTACTCAACCAGACCCGGACCTTACTCATACTTACTTCCCGGTACTCAAATCCGCTATTTCTCAACCGGACTCGAAGACAGTGGTCTAACCATTTCAAAGTGCTAGTACTCGAGGAATGGCAGAAGATAGCAAAGACTCGAGAACAGAAAGGGCATTGGCATCGGGAAAGTAGGGCTAGAAAGCAAGCAAGAAAGGTAAGCAAGAGAGATAGCCCTTTTTCTAAAGTATAGATAACCATTAGAAAGGGTTATACTCAAACGGACTCTAAAACCATAAGGTTCGCTTGAAAGTCCTTGTTAATGGTACCTGGGCACCTCTTGCTAGCTGTTCTACCGATGGTGGAACTTCCTTTAGCTTGATTTCGAACAGAGAAATTGCTTCTTTCTATTCTATTTATCTATTTAAGGATATACGAGCACACGTACGCGAAAGAAAGCCAAGGCCAAGGTTCATTAGCTCCATAGCAGCCAAGTGGTAGGTTTTTATTCGTCTAGCCATATCCTGAGATTAGCATCATGATCCCAGCAAGAAAACTCCATAGCGTCTAACGCTTTAGGCTTTCGCGCTAGCTCAGTCCGTTGCTTGTTGCAAGAAAACTCCATAGCGTCTAACGCTTTAGGCTTTCGCTAACGTGCGCTCGGGCCCTTGCTTGTTCCTATGGGTCACTTCACTCTCTGTAAGGTTCTTAAGAGCAGTCCTAACTAAGAGAAGAGAGTTAGTTAGTTTTTTGGTTTAGAGCGTAGCGACTGGCCTCGATTGCTAATTAGTTTATTTATTTTATTAGCTTAGAGCGTAGCGCTTACTCTGCTACTATTAAACTTAACTCGCTTTCCCGCCGAGGAAGTAAAAGCAAAGGCCACCTATCAGTGGCTGCTTGGAATTAAGCGAACCCGAGGAGCCGTCTGATTAAATGTACCGTCCATGGGAATGCGCTTCAATACAGACGCAAACCATAAATGGACAGGACGGAGTAACCTCTGATTGAAAGAATTACCAATAGCAAAGATACGACGCTTGCCTGCTCCCTCAGTTGCCTTCGGCCGGAAGACTTCAAAGAACTCAGCGATTTCACCGTTTAAAGGCCTCTTGGCTTGGGTTCAGACTCTCCACTTCCTCGAGACAGGTCCTCTTCAGGGCGATACCTTCTCTTCCTTGACGCTGCCACAGCGGGATAGAATATCAATAGGGTGGACTATCCATACAGGCTTCCAACCACTCTGTCACTCAACTAAAGTTTTGGGAACCGTAATCAACCTTTTTCAACCCCTCGAGGACCTAGTTTCACTGAGACGAAGGTGGGAATGGCACCAACCTCACCGCCTATAAAAAATGTCCACCATGGGTTTCCAAGTGCAGTGGGAGAGGGAAGCTGCCTGCAAGTCTTTTCCGCATCGGAGAAGTCTTGTCATCTCCTCTTTCGACTTAGGAACTTTTTCCCGTATAGCCACTAGTGTCAGCAGAGAAGAGTTAATGTCCTGTCTTTTAAAGGCAGGAGAAAGGAAATAGGTGAGGCGAAGCCGGGTAGCTTTGTTTAAGCCAGGGTTTTGCTTTCACACCCGTAATAGAGGCGACCGAAGGGAGGAGTAGCCCGGAATAACCCTTCATAAAGAGACCGAAGCCAGTGAGTTTGCGTCCTGTATCTACGACAGTCTAAAGCCCTCTTGCTGAGCAAGACATGAGCGAATATTTTTTTTTATAGTCCTGCAATGCTTCCTAAAGCTTCGTAAATGGAGTGAAAGACATATCTCCATTCATCAAATCAAGTTGGTTAGGGATTAAAGATCAGCAAAAGCTTTCAGGTACCATTCAAGGGATTCCAGCTAAGATTCACTTCTCGGGCCAACCGTGCCAACAAGTGAGTTTTCAAAGTTTTTCTGTTCTTTCTTCCCTATGTGCCCCTTGCGTATAAAGAGAACCTTCTCCACGCTTAAGTAGCTAAGATAAGACGCGGGGGAAAGCATCAGGAGAAGTGGGAGATGGTCTGTTTAACTGAATGACCCGTCTGTCTACCTGTAGCTTCATCCTGTAAGGGAGTCTTCGACTTCGAGTACACCTACACCTGGGTGGTTCATATCCTATTTCGCACTATTGATAGAGAGAGTGGTACTTTCATCCATGACCGGGTGGGTATGGTCTCTCTTCCCGAGCATCTTCTTCCTTCATGGAAGACAGGGCAAACCAATCTATCATACAGATCTGGCTAAACCTGGTATCCATTGAAAGAAAATCAAAGCTGTATTGCCCTTTTTTTTTGCAAGGTCAAGACCACAAAAACCAAGGGCATGGGGAGGATGATACTGAGTCTTCCGTCGCATCTACCAATATGGTCAAAATTGATTCAAAAGATTCTGCAAGATCTTTAGTAGAGGCAATGGAAACTTGATTCAAAGTCTTCTCGATTATCATGTTTGCTTTTGCGAAGACCGATTCTTGAGCTTCCGATGTTCCGTCAGAGCGTCAGGTTATGTGGTACTGACGATAAGGATACCAACGAAAATATGAGTAAAAAGAATCCTGGCGAAGACAAGGTCTAAGTGTTTTGGGGTGATAGAGTTGAGGTTGAAAATGAAGCTACTGATGTAAACCAGAGCTCTGGTGATTCAGATTTGGCATTTAGAAAGCAGATAGAGGAATTCAAGGCTTCGATTAAAGCATAAAAAAAAGACGGGATCGCTATCACCCTACGTGACTTACTTTAAGAGCTTCGGTATATAGAAATTCATTCTTTATTAAATTCAATATGAAATCTAAATTTATTTCACTTTCCCCAAGCACCCTCTTCCGCCCAATAACAAGAGAAACCCCGCGTAAGGAGCCACTCCGAGGGTTAGGTTCAAGGGCCTTAATGGCTCGAGCAGGACGAGCAATCTCCGTTTTCGCAGTACTACTATCGAGGCGGGCTAGCCCATCAAAAGGACTATCAGACCCCTCATAGAGAGTCAAGTCGAGACCAAAGGCTAGTTCCTCCATGAAGTCTGGACTGCCCCTCCCCGTCAGAGGAGTATTGTACATTTACAATGAAGATATGGATCGGTCAACCTTGAAGGGGAAAGAGAAAGAGATGGTATCAGAGCATATCGCGATCATTCCTCTATTCCCTCTGGTCCACCCGATATCCATTCCTTATATCTCGACTGGCCAGTACCAATATTTGCCTTATTTCCCATACATCCCTCCTTCCTCGGATCCACCCCTCCACGTTGCATTCCTTGCCCCGCCGATGACCGTAGTGAAGACACTCTGGTTTGAAAGGGGCCGCTCTAACGCTAACGCTATGATCGTCTTTGCTATGTCCTCATTCCATCGGTGGAGAATCCGCTTTCTATTCCACTCTAAGATTTTTCTATTTATGATTGAGCTAACTGACTGAAACCTTTCCACTGCGGTCGGGTGGGATCGTCATGGCTGGTGGATCAACGGCTCGCCGTTCCACCAGGGATCTATCCATAGTTTTGTGTCAGTTACCGTTCTAATGAAGTAAGAGATCCCCTTAAGGACTATCTATTTGGCCGCTCTGACCTCCAGTCGAAGGAGGCGGATAACTGTAGCCCGCTAACGGTGATTCCTGTGGGAAGCACTTATCCTTATCTTTCATTACCTGAGCAGGCACTCTACTCTGGCTTAGTGACCAGTCTCCAGAGTTTCCATAAAAGCTCCAGTTTTCCAGATGGAGTTACAAATAGGAGGATGGGAAGGTACGAGTAATTTCACTGTGGCGCCCCGTCACGATTTCTTTGTCGTCTTTAGCCGGGATAGGATCGAGTTCTTGGATACCAAACCAAAGCCGTCCCTACTAATGCGGCACCGGCGGCATCATGGATGAAGGAAGACCAGGCATGATTCCAAGTCTTAATGTGAAGACTTGTGTTCCCACTTTATCCGCCTTGCAGCTTGTCAAGGGAGTCAAGTCTTCAAGGACGAAGAAAGCTTTGTGGCCCACCATTTGTTAAACCCCCCTCTTCTCGGGCGATAGGGATCCCTCTATAGTGACGACTCTGAGACTCGACTTTCTTTGTTGGTCGGGGTGGTTCCCCTTGTGTAGTACGGCAGGAAAGAGGATAGAGTAATATACTTACAAAAACGAAAGTTGACCGCCTCGGTGGCTTGTAAGGCGTTCAGATCTGGCCTCTCGCTCTTTCATTGACTCACGAAGGATCGGCTAGCTTGAAGTGTTCAGTCTTCTTTCAAGATTATCATATGTAGAGAAGAAGCGGTCTTAGCTTAGGAGCTCTTGTTTGGTCATGAATCTGCCGCATCGCTTCACTTTGAAGATTCTTGAAAAGAGTAGTTAGCTGGTAGGGCTTCTTTTATGGTAGTTCAGTGAACTAAGGGTAGTTGCTCGTGAGTCTGTCTTTACCCTTGGGTTCGGTTTCGTTCAATCAAAACGAAATGACCTTTTGCCTGGCCGACCCCACTTCTCTTCCGAGACTAAAGTTCAGAGCAACTAACTTACCAACAGGCACAGGATCCAGGGAGGAAGGAAGATTCCGAATGATAGATAAGAGTCGCTCTTATTCTGTTGTTTATGATCGGGGCATTGATCCATTCCAAGATCCATTTCCCATTCCTCGGTTCATTCACGGCCAACTCAGCCTACTGGTGTAAAACTCCAAAACAAAAGTGTGCACTTTATTCTGGTTGGAATCCAATCTGGAAGCTCCAAGGTACGAGCAAGGTCAAGTCTTTCCTGTGCTTCATAATAGGATAATAGGCTTGTAACGATCAAACGGATAAATTTGATTCAAAATTACATCCTTGTGTTCAGGACCTGCTGTTCCATCTTCATTATCTCTCGGGGTTTATGGCAGATGTTTTCCTTTATTAGTTTCCAGGTATGGAAAAAGCAGCTTGCTTTGACAATCGTTTTTTGCTACGTAAATTACCTCCTTTAACGGCTCTTTTCCCCTGATCGGATGATTTATCTACCTGACCTGTAACCCCGACTCTTTTCAGACGTTTGAAAGACTTTCCATTTATGGAAAGAGTGCTTTTTACGTAAAAAGCAAGCCCTTGGCCCATGATGATTTGTGATGACAATCATGTAATGAGAATGAGTTGGTTAAATTATGGAGTTATACCTGCATAACCTGAGGAGGGAAGTGAATGACCCAGCTTCTGCTATCAGGCTAGCAGACTTTTTATTTAGTGGGAACTCTGACTATCACAGAGAATCAGTCTCTTTGTCGTATCAATCGCTTCGCTCATGTCAGAAGGATGAATGACATAACTCCTTGTCTTTGGAAACTCGATCACCAGAGGGCTCTTTCTTTTTCTTTCAACTAGCCTTTCCAATAGTTTCAAATTGTGATCGGTCTTCCACTAAAAGCCGTTAGGTCGGAGCAAGACAAAGCTAACACCGCTAAACTGGAAACCTGATCTAGACACAGTCGGGGTCAATTGAGTCAGATTTGAAAATGTGCTTAAAGCATCTTATTCCTTTTATTCATAAATAAAAAATAACGTAATCTAACGGTTGTGTTCCTGACGCTAACCCGGCCAACCACTATTATGGTAACTCCGCCGTGGATCAAATCAGGTTACAATAATCTACCTAAGTCCTTAAAGCACTGGTTAAGTGATCTTCAAGGCATCCCCCGCACTATTCCTCCCAGCGCTCCTCAATCAGATCTGAAGCTTGTGCAGGAGTAACTATAGAATATCTAACTGATTCCTTCGTCGAGGTAAGGAGGCTGATTGTTTGACCTTGGTGGGTCTCCTCTTCGGCACATTCTTTTTTTTCTATGTAGGACAAGTGGATCCCGAGGTATAAAATAAAACCACTAACTTCCGGCCTGATTCAAAGCCACAGCGTACCGATACGACGCGGATCGGGAACTTTCTCTTGTTACTACCTTTCGAATCGAATGTTGGTCAACGTTTGAAGCGGCCGCCTCGTTGCTTTCCCCTTTGGAAAGGAAAAGGGCAGTTCCAAACGAAGGACCCAGTCTCAAGGGGCAAGCTTCCCGGTGTCCAAGTGTCAAGTCCCGAGGGCTTGTGTCCGCCGAAAGCTGCCTTTTTTCTTTTTAGTCTTTCTGCGCAATGAACCGAAAGGTGAGAGGCAGGGCTCGGTCTCAAGGTTTAATTGAAAGTCACTAGTCAGTCCAACTGCACGAGTGAAAGGCGAAAGTAAAGATGGAGTGCAACCAGGTGTAACGTGTCAAAGGTCACCGAGTCGTCGTAAAGGGGAATAGGTTGTTTTGCGCATCCAACAACTGAAAGAGTTTGCTCCGAAGGGTTGAGTTGCGTAATAGCAGATTATTCGGTCAATAAATCGTTGGATTTGAAATCGAACTCTCTACCTTGGGCGGATAGGAATTGAGACTTTCAATGGTCCGCTCTTCTCTCCTCGTGATCGAAGCTGACCCCAGAAGTTGGGTATTCCTTCTTAAGATGACACTAAACCTTCCGATCTTGCTAGCCGGGGGCTCAGTCTTTCAAGATGAAATCTTTCCCCTTCCGGTCCCAGGGAATCGCTCAACTAGTAGGAGGTTTACTATGTCCCCAACTTCTCTTTATTAAGAAACTCGGTTTATAACTCTAATTATAATAAAAAGATTGTACCCTAAGCGCTGATCCCAAAGAAAGCAGTTGGCTCTTCCGGAGTCCATGCATAAAGAATTAGTAAGTAGGGTACTCGAAGCCCGCCCGCCACCTGGTCGTTCTTATGGTCTCTGGAATCGCTTTCAAAGCGGATTTAGTCAGAATTTTTGCTTTCCATTGAGTGAGTGTAAAGTTCCGGCACCTGTGCGGGATTGATTTAGCTCAGAAGCGCCCTCTCTTTTCTTATTGAAATCGAGTTAGCTGGGCTGCTTCCCTGTCCCCGATATGGAAAGAAAAGATTGATTGGTTTACCACATTCATTCATGAAAGCACCCGCCTCCTTCTGGTGGGCCTTTACCTTTAAAATAGAGTTCCGGTAGTCGAAGGAGAAGAAGGCTACGGGGACGGCCCGTGAGGTTGCGCTTAGCAGCTTTTTGGCTGTTTATGATAGAGTGAGATTCACGTTGCCTGGTGGTTCTGATTAGTTGTACCGGATAAGACTTCGAACGGTCAATCAAACGAAGCCGGCTTGAGTCCAATGCCAAGTTGAAGTGACGACAGTGGACGGTATGACAACCATCCTGACGGTCTGTATGCTTAGGATCCCAATGAGTCGGTACGGGGCTCATGCTTCCCAAACGTCACGCATTTTTTAGGTCATTAGTCAACAGCTCCCTGGACAGCGAAATAGGGGTGACTTCACATTCTTTCCTGACACGCCTATCTTTGTTTGAGGGAAATCCTCTCCGCGTTCCGGCTGATGCCGCACCTTGCGCGTATAAATGAGTATGATATATACCTCTTTGCTCCCCAGATTTAGGGTTGATTGTTAAGGTTGTTAGAGAAAGCATTGTTGATCAGATTTGTAGTGAGCATCATGTTCCAAGTCCGTGTGATTGTGGGGAATAAAGCGGCCAGGGACCTATTTGAAAATAACCCAATTCCCCTTTTGCCTAACGTCCTACCCCCTTCCGAAAAGTTACGGTAAACGAACCAGCTGGCTTGCTTCGGAACATAGATTCAGAGGTTCCGAGGACGTAAGCTACTCCGATTGAACTGGACATCAGTGATTTCAAACGTTACCTACGATAGTCGATCCCATTTCATTCCAGTAAGTAAGTGAATGGTTGGTATGCCATATTCTCCATATCAAGCACAGAATCCGGAAAGCTAGCCACTCAGAAATGAGTGTTCAATTCTATCGGGGAGGTCGTATAAGACCGTGCTTAAAGGTCTACAGAGTCACATTCAATATCATCCTACCGGGGGCAAGAAGAAATAAGTTTGATTTTCCCCGTATTTTTGCAAGTCTACTGGATTTCCTAAACTGGCATCCAAATCGGCTCCCGGTTTCAAATTGGTTGGGAGGATGATTGAATAGCAGGAAAGAAATATGAGAAAAAATAAGATGGAAGCCGGCTGCAAACAATAGAAGAAATTCGGGGGAGAAAGAATCGAAAGCGGGCGTCACGGATTGCTTACCGAACGCAAAAAAGCATGAAACCAACATAAGACGATGGATGGCTGCTATGCGGGACTATACCCTCTTCTTAGTAGAGCTAAAATGGAAAGCAGATGGGGCTTAGTGACATCAATCTGCACCATGACTAATCGTGATCCGTGATCCAAGAAAAGAAGGTCAGTCCCTTCGCTCGCCTTAATCTAAGGGGGAGTTTCCAGTTCCTTCTTTTGGGCCTAATTCTTCCCCGAGGGTGATATCATAAGCTGTTCGTTCTTTCCGCTCCTCTTTGCTTGGCTCAACCTTCGTCACCTTCCCCATGTGCGTTAAGTTCTTTTTCCTATCGCTTCGGGGCAAGAGCTTCTTTATCACTCAAACGATTCGGCTGGCTGTTGTGAAAATCGAAAACGCGTCAGCGGGCTTTGAACGAGGAAAGAAAGCAGCCCAACCATATGATAGCACCCAGTGTGCCACATTTGCTTCTTCAACACGACTTGGGAACCTCGCCTATTGCCTTTCGCCTAGTCTTTATTGCCTTGGCCTATAACCGGGTGAGCAAAAAGCATTTGCGCGGGGTGTGGGATCTTTTCCCCTTTCATTTAGCCCTTCAAACAACTGTGGAAATGCCGGCTCTTCAAAATGAAACTTCTTCAACTCAAGCAATTCTTGGTCCCAACTACCAACTGACGAGCAGCAACATCGGCAACAGAAAGGACTAGCGCCTCTTCTTCCTTCAAACCTTCAATCTGTCATGACCCCAGAGGCATTCATTCTTCTCCTTGCTGAGCTTTCTGGGTATTTACTTTTTCTTCATCCCTTACCTTTTTTTAGTCCTACCAATCGATTATGCCCTAAAATAAAGACCTTGGTTTTTTCCTAGTTAGGCCTTCTCCTAATGCCCTATTCCTTAAGAGTGAATGCGGAATGATTGAACTTAACGCTTATTTAGTTACGCACCTCTTCTCTTTTCTTTGCTTCTCTTGAGCCGGCTCGATCCCGGGAATTCGGCTATTCTATTTACTGATCGCCTTGAGCTGGGAACTCCAAAACCATTTGCTTCTTTCGTCATCACCGAATCTCGCATCCAACCTCGGTCTTTTTGGCGCAGGGGATAAGATCCCTTATGGGTTAGCTGAACCGCTATGATTGATACTTAGTTGTTTCTTCCTCTTCCTCCATCACAAAGAAAGAACCCACCAGTGTAGCTCGCAGACGAGGGGGGAGGCTCAGAACGGGTGAGATTTCCTTTGGGGAAGAGGAAGGTACATACGCTTTGAAACGCGAGAAAGAAGGGGTGAAGAGAAGAGGGTAGTAGGCTTAGTAGGGCTCGAACCTACAATATTACCGTTATGAGCGGTACGTTTCAACCAATTAAACTATAAGCCCTTACGGATCTTTACATGCAATTCTCTCACTTCGGGAAGAGCGGACGGAAAGAGAAGGCCTTTGCTCTATCTGCTTCTTCCGCTTCCCAGGTTGGAAAATCCATTTTTTTTTTAATTGTTTATAGATAGATAAAGAATCTTTTTCTTTTATATTTTATAAATAATAAATTTAGTGAGCGGCCCTTTCGCGACTCAAACTGCCGGTACGCTTTCCGGCTCGCAACGACTTCAAACGGGCGGGGGCTTTCTATTTGCTTGCAATGCCGGCTGTTCGCCTTTAGTTAGAAGTTCAAGTAGAGAAGAGAGCGCTCTTTGCCCTACACTTAAAAAAAGAAAAAAGTATGGATGAAGTAAGAAAAAGTACATAAGGAGTGAGAAAAAAACTTGGTTACGGGAACCGAAGGTTAGGCCGACTACTTTAGTAGAGCTATACTTAAAAATAAAAAAGTCTCTTCATTCAAGAGCCTTCCCCAACATGCAAGCAAACAGTAAGTGAACGCCCCTTTCTCTGCCCTCCTTTTGCTTTCCTGACTCGGGCATTCACCTATTAGGACTCTTCATATCATACCCTAAGACAGGTGCGGAACTGAGATTCCTCATAGTACAAGGCTTCTGTTGGCCTGTGAACTGACCTTCCTGCCAAAGGCAAAGAGGAAGGAAAGCAATAGCAGCCATTAGAAAGAAGAGTGGCGAAGAGGCCAGGAGCGAACACTATGAATGGTTGAAGAGAATGGACTACTCTTAATCAGATCCGTTCCTATCCGCATTGATGAGGTCTCACATTCGATTAGGACAAGCAGTGACCACTATAGAAGAACAGAGACAGAAGCTGACGCCATTAGACAATCACTTGACTTTAACTGTGCGCATTGAATGCGGAGCATGAAAGCAGAGAGGGAACACTTTCTTTAGGCGGGTTCTGAATGCTGGATGAAAAATATTAGTAAACATTCGATCCTCACTGCTGTGAGCTTAGTTTTAACTTAACTTAAATCAATTCCATAAGCTAATAACATCCATTTATCTTATCCGATTCCGCTACGCGCCTCTATGGCTAAACAAGAGTTGGAGTTTTTAAGCCAAACGCCGGCTATTGAGTGCACTACTAGGAGTTAAGCTTAAATCAATAGTTACCAACAATTGCCTTAAAGTAATCCTCCCTGCCATGGGGGGAAGCTTCAATTTCTACTCGTGCTTAACACGCGATTCCGGAAATCCTCAATCCATACATTTACCCATCGATCAGACCATAAGCTTCTGGGCGATACTGTGCTTCAAATATGCGGTCTTCCCCGATATAGTATCGAAGGTTTGAGTTACGTCCCTGGAGTCACTCTGCCTGGATACTCCTATCCCTCTCTTATAAGCCTAACCTTTCTTATTTAGACCTCTTTCCTTCTACTAAGGTTTCGTATAAGAGAGATCCACTTTATAATGGATTATTAGATCTGTGTAAGACTGCTTTGCGCTTTAATGAATTTATATCATTCCATCCGCTTTGGAAAAAGAGCCCCCTTCCCATTACCAACTATTTCTATTTGGCTCAACATCGGGTTCTTTTATTATAGAATAAGGTGTACATTGGGTCCTAACGTCATTGATTCAGTGTACGTAACGAGAAAGAGACTCGTCTTATCCAAGAGTCTATCCAACCCAGTCTCAATCTCGAAGAGGTTTCTTTTTTCTTAACGCAGGATCTTTTCCGCCCTCGCGAAATGAGAGTTTTTTTTTCTAATGTCAGGAACGTAGTAACGCTTAAGACTGAAAGGAGAGGCTGCGAAGCTACCATCGGGAGAGGAACGTAGTAACTCGACCTTAGGGAGAGGAACGTAGTAACTCGACCTTAGGGAGAGGAACGTAGTAACTCGACCTTAGGGAGAGGAGCGAAAAGCCACTCTTCTAATAAGGAGAGGAGCGAAAAGCCACTCGACCTTAGCCGGGAGAGGAGCGAAGCGTTAATTTAAAGACAGCTACGGACTTAAGACATCCGGCTGCCCATGCACTTCGGGTCAACTAGAAAGAACGTCATGCTTCTGAGATAGAGTTGGGGGGCAGGCTCCGAGGGAAGCATTTCTCCACATAAAAAAAGACCATGCAGCCATCAATGCCCGCCGACTACAATGGGAGATGGTTGCACGTTAGCGTCCTTCGCACCCCGCACTTACCTTAATTCCCGGATTCTGGACGCTGAGTACGCTTTCGAAAAAGCCTTTCCCGAAAGAGAAAGAACTCCCGGAAAAAAGTGAAAAAGAGATTTGAAAAGTATACTCTATTAGCTCCCGAACAACCTATTCGAGGGCTAATACTAATACCTTAAAAATCTATTTTTTGCTCCTGCGCCACCCAGCTATCCAATTTATAACTCAATTGTGTGAAATACAATCTTCCTACTTGATGATGGCCCGGAGATAAAAGTAAATAGCTTGCATCAGATCCATATCCATTGCTAGCTGGATTGAGAAGAGTGCTTTTCCGGCCACCTAGGCTCAAAAGCCTAGAGGAATGCTTGGACCTACTTATTATATGGACCTATTCCCTATCCCCTTCCTGCGGGTCCTTCCGCCTGGCTTGAAAAAGAAGGAGACTTGACGACTTGCTCACACTTGGTTAAGGAAACTGGCAGCCAGGCAACTGACACTCGCTCTCTGTCTGGCAGGAGTAAGGTCTTAAGATAGGAAAGCATTAGCTATGGCTATTATCCTTGGGACCTTAATTTATGCTTTTGGTAGCGATGCTTCAACTAACTCTCCTGGAATGACTATGGAAGAGAGGCGCCTCAAAGTGAAGAAGAATTGAGAACCGAGATGGATCGACTATCCGCGCGCTTGTCCGATATTGTTGTAGGGCTGCGAAGCTGCAAGACCATGAGCCTGATACCTTCTTTGATTGAGGCTTTCTCTTTCTTCTGGTCTGTCACCACTCCTTGAATGTTTAATTAGGGATGATGAGCCCAATCCTCCTGGACGTAGCTCTCTTAACTGGTATTCCTCCCCGTGGGACTCCAGCTTACACCGGTGAAGAATTTGATAGACCGAAGGAAGTATTCTTCGCCTTCGAACAACAAGGGAAGAATTTCCTTCGCGCTTTTCATTCTTCTGCCGCTTTTGGTCATGGCCTTGGAATATTGGGTACGAGGAAACTGTCTCGAGAGCCCTGAAATTGAGCCTTCTTCGCCACCCCTTCGAGAGTCAGCCCCATTGTAAGGCTTTCAGTTGTAAATCCGAGTTCTCGTTACTACCGAATCCGTAGAAGACTTTCAAATGAGAAAAGAAGATGAAAGGTACGGCGTACTTGGATCAACTTCTTAGTCTTGGGGCTTGTCAGATTATACTTTGTTATAGTTGCTTCAAGGTCAAAATGCGCATTTGAGGCCCTTTTTACAGGGGCTCAGTTATGGACGAGAGGTGCGGATCTTTCTTTTAGGACCACATAGCCTAATTGAGACCTGAGGGAAGTAAGGCTAGCGTTATGCTTACCTCAAAGACTAGCAAGGCTTACTCTAAGAGCGGTAAGAGCAGATAAGAGAAGAGCTCCATGTGACTAGACGAATTCCGTAGCTACGTATTTTGTAACAAGGTATGCAATAGCAGCTTCTTCTGTAAGAGCTAAAAAAAGCACTGACCTCAATTCCGTCTCAATCTCCTACCGGGTCTACGCCCTCTTTGTTTTAGCCATGGGCGATTGTGAAAAAGAGAGTACCGTTCCCCCCTTCTACCTATCCCGACTTCCCTTCCTTTCTTTTCCAAAACGACGTTCTGCTTACTGCTTGGATTCCCCTCATGGCGCCTGGAATTTATCTCACGCCAAACATAGTAAGTATATGACTGCTGTAAAGCAGAGCTTTAGGATCATCAGGCGAGTAAAGGCCGAATTCTTAGTTTTGATCTTAATTAACCCATCGGCAAACATCATGAAGGTTGGTTGCGGGCTGATCATATCCACATTTAGAACAGAGCTGAGCCCAAATCAACCCTGCATAGCTGAATTGAAAGAGATGTTCGGCACTTTTTTCTTAAAGCATGCACAGGCCACAAAGAGTCACGGTGAAGGGAGAAAATCTGCTAACTCGATCTGCTGTAAGAGGCCCAGAGTTGAGGCGCTGCAAGCGATAATACTGTGCTTGGGGATATATAATTTGTTCCAAACGATGCCTGCATAGTCGACCTTAGGATAGGTCTGCCTAATGATGTTCCAGGCTGTTTTGGAGTTTCAATTTCCATCCGGGCTGAGAGACCAAACGATCCTGTTTTCAACAGGGAGCTGCGGGAGTTCATAAAGAAAGGGTAATCTGACGCATTAGACACAGTCCAGCCATTCAAAAGCGTTGAGGAAGGTTCCAATGCCTATTTTTGATTAAATCGCTTAGACGAGCATGGTCCGGGGGACCTCTTTCCATTAGAACAGCGACAAAGTAACTGTAGCTGATCGGGCCATTTCTAAGCCACGGACAATGCCACAGCTTCGCGCTTTCGCCATTACAAATCAACCACTTGTGATAGCATTAGCCACATCATCCCTTACCGGCACTCCCCCAAGACTAAGAGCAGTCGGATGGAATATTAGCCACCCAAATATCATGTCTCCTAAGATATCTAAAATGAACCCATTGAGTCCAAATGGACCCATTATCATTAACTACTATCCAGAGTAGCTTTAACATGGCAGTCCTATTCCAGCCCTCAATAGTTCTTAAACCCAATCCACCTTCATCCTTCGGTCTACATTGGACCAGCTGATCGTATGGATCTTATAGGCGGGTTCAGGGCCTGACCAGACCAAAAGAAATCCCGAATGCGAAATGAAATGGATTTAAAGATATTATCCGGAAGCCTGAAAGCGGACGACCAATAGACAAAAGAGCGAAAGCCACTCAGTTGTTTGCTAAATCGAATAGAGTCTAAAAGGAAGACAAAAAGTCCAGTGGTGGAGCGGCGATCAATGGGGCAGCCTGCCCTTTATAGGAGTAGGGTCCGTAAGGAGCTCCAATCTTATTTTTCTTTGTGAAATTGAAAAAGAAATGGGCGGGCAGCTGATACTCTTTCCCGAAGAGAACGGAAACCAATAGACGCTAACATAAGAAGGGCAGGGGCAGGAGACATATCTGGAAGAACGGGGTATTCGCATTAGCGGAAGGAGGAGAGCGAAGAGATGAGCACTTTTCAAGCAGCTTTCCTTAATATAGAAAACATAAACTTCATATATATACATATAGACCCTATTTTTGATAGAATCACTTGAATGAAGCGGATATGAAAATAGTATTGGCGATAGGGACTGCTAAGTCTAATCTTAGCGCTTCCCGAAAGATAGACGTAGGCCCGGAACCTATTTATTATAACAGCAACGAATAAACTAATAATAAGATATTTTTATTCTGTCTTAAGTGAAAAGGGTTCGATTATCCAATAAAGCCTAGTTCCATGTACCTATAACCCGAAAACTAACCTCTTCAGTAGCAGCAATACGATTGATCAAGTGTATCACTTTTTTGATTTCAGATCGGTATCGCGTAGGTATAGCTACCATGAACTATCAAATTCGGAGATACCGCCTGTGGTGCTAAGCTATAAAATCGGTTTTAGCCGCGGATTGTTGCGTTTCACCAACATATCTGTAACAAACCTGTCATAAGTCATATACTCAGTATTTATTTCTCGACTAACATAAATGCTCCATATTATCATTCTCCTAATTTATTTGTTGCAGCCAACCCAACTGAAACTTCTGGTTTGTAGTTTGCGAGTGTTCGTTACTTACTTATTACAAAACACAGAGGGTTCCAAACCTTTCTTCAATCGGTCACTTCAATGTGACTATCGCTGGCACGAGACTGAATGCCGAAACTTAACAAACCCCATACCATCAGTGGAGACATATAGTATAGACCTAATGGTACTATTTAAAATTCAATCAACGGAAATATGGGTACAGATGTACGATAAAGAATCGTCTTGGTTATACAGACGTATAGTATAAAAGCCTGTCCATGAAGGAGTTGCTGCATTGCTTATGTAGTATTCGGATGTGAATGTGATGCCTCCTCAACTTCCGCAGTGACGGTGAGATCGAATTACTATCTATATAATATAACATGGTTAAGGAGAAATCATGCAACCGCCTTTTTACTAAAAGTCTTTTATGCTTCCCTATGTTATCCCGATTGAAGGGATTTTTCAATGGATGCAACAGAACTAAAAAGATCGGTCTGGGAAAAAGTATCTTTCTCTTGAGGGGCTTTAAGCTTTTAAACTGGAATACTAATTCCCCGGTAAAGACTAATAACTTCATCCCAGGATTTTATAAGAGCGTCAGAGTGGAAATAGGCTGAAATTTCTTTTAAAGTCAAGTCAGGATCTCGCAGTTGAATCAAAGGCTTTCGGCTAATCTTTCTTGCTGTTGACCTTTAGTGGCCTAATCTTTCCTCCATATGTTACCCGATCAGGTACTTTTAAGAGGGGGGAATATTAAGTGATTAAAAAGCTTTAAAAAGCCTTTGCTTCTCATTCTCTCATTCCAAGTAGGGTGAAATAGCAAGAGTTAACTCTCGCTTATCATAAGTAAGGGCAACGTATTCCACTAAGAAGTGACACAGTACTTGCTTTATACTTGCCCTTCCAGGGCAACGTATGAAAAGAAAGAGTTCAGTCCTAACTTTCACCTCAAGCACTAATTCTTTTCGAACTCTTATTACGGACTCTAATGCAATACCAAGAGATAGAGTAATTCAATCCTCCGCTCGTGGGAACTCAATCTAAACACACTAACTCCTCAAGCACTAAGTCCATACATCAATCCTCAAGAGAATGCCTTTCAACGGCAGCATTGACTTGCGCTTCTACTGGAGCCGGGAAAGAGGCAGAAATTGCTTATTTATATAGTAGTTCAGTGGGGAAGACCCGTGTTTGAGGGAATAGTAATCGAAAACCAGGGTTTCGGAATTGATTAACAGGGATGGGGAACTCCGCCTTCACAGTAGTGCTTTCCTAATCAAATGACTTGTTTACGGCTCTAAGATGCCATGCTTTTATTTCCCGTGTAAATATCATGAGTTCTTGCTTGATTCTCAGGACGTAATGCTACTGCTTTCTCAGACTTTGCAGAGAATAAAGATACTTGCAAGGATAGATATAGATTCCCCTACTTCAGATACTTCTTAGGGCTTTCAATACTGACTACAAGGAAGTCTGGGAACACAGTCTAAATCTATTCCCCTTAAAAGAAAAGAAAGAGTCGAAAGCTAGAGCTGACAAAGGAAAGAAAGCCTGACACTTCTAACTCAACTTCCTCCGATAGGGCTGCGTACCTCTACTTCAGTTACCTAGTGCAACTAATACTTTGTATGAAAAGAAATTGTTAATAAAGTTGCTATGAAGATATTTACAATCAAGCCGGCCATGGTTTCAAAATGAAATGGCAAACTTGTGAGAAAATAGTTGTCAGATGTTATCATATAGGTGTTGGATAAACTATACAATAGTGTCCCCTTATAGAGATCGATTCTCCCTTTTATAAAGTCGGGACAGGATCCCCGGATTTATAAAGCGGATGTATTTGGTTGGGGTCTTTCTTTAGATGCGGATGCCGCATGGGGTGACGCGGAAGCCCCCGGACGGGAATTCAATAATGTGGTCATTATTCATTTTCATTATGTTGTAGGATGAAACTTTAGAGCCCCCTAGAGATTGCCGAACATGGTCTGGTTGTCGGCTCTGATAGAGGGTTGTCTATCATCCGGTGGATGCATAACTGCAGATAATGCAATGGTTATTACAATCGCATCTAAAGATAGTATTCGGAACCAATAATGTATATTTCACTCCTAACATTTTTCTACTCTGCGAATTATACCGCATTCCCCAAGGAAGGTAATAAATATTTTTCGGTAAGAAAGATTGATATGGTAAGAGATTTGTATAATAGAATAGGTCTTTATGGATGAATGTAAGAAATTTGAGTTATATATGGTAGTGATGTTAAGAAGACATGTTAATCAGATAAATTCGTTATACTTAATAATTAATTTCTTCATTCTTCTTAATCTTTCTCTTTTTATTTACCTTCTTTAACTTGATTCAGAAGTAGAAATCAGAAATCAATGAAATTCGTTCGTGTGAATATTCATCACCTCTCAAAGTAAAAAAAAAAGTACGAGTCAAATTTACCATACTATATATATAACAAATTTCAATTGAGTTCAAAGTCAGATTGTTTTTATGTTATGGCACTCGCAAGAATACTAATAGATCATTATCATGATTCAAACGTGATTTATTCAAGTAAGTAAAATATAGAAAGTGGATCTAACGATAACTTGAATTTCTATGAGAAAAATGTTATTGTCAATATGCAAAGGTATTCTAAATAATATTTTTCTATTTTATTTCTTCCTTTCTTGAATTATAGGGTGAAGACCAGAATGGAAATAAAGTTCAATTCTTAAATGGTGTCTATGGTATACCACCATTAGATGTGGTTTTTTATTTACCTTTAGAAATATATATTTAAGTGTTCTAGACCAGGAGTTTACCTACCCTAATTTACCATCTTAGAAACTCTGCTTCGTACTCTTCTTTCTGATCTTGATTCTCTTTCTCTACTTATGCAATCGCAATTTCATTTTGTCGTTTTGTAAGCCATATGCTGTGCTGGATTACCTCCTTGGTTAGTGGCATTCGACTGCTCCCCTGTTTGGTC